AGAGTTTGATCCTGGCTCAGGATAAACGCTGGCGGCATGCATAACACATGCAAGTTGAACGAAGAATATTTTTTCTTTTTTAGAAAAAATATTACTTAGTAGCGGACGGGTGAGTAATACATAAGAATCTACCTTTTGGAGTGGGATAACTATTGGAAACGATAGCTAATACCGCATAATACTGAGAAGTTAAACTTGTTAAAAGGCCAAAAGATGAGCTTATGCCTGATTAGCTAGTTGGTGTGATAATAGCAGACCAAGGTAAAGATCAGTAGCTGTTCTGAGAGGATGATCAGCCACACTGGGACTGAGATACGGCCCAGACTTCTACGGAAGGCAGCAGTGAGGAATTTTCCGCAATGGGCGAAAGCCTGACGGAGCAATGCCGCGTGAAGGATGAAGGCCTACGGGTTGTAAACTTCTTTTTTCAGAAAAGAAAATAATGACGGTATCTGAAGAATAAGCATCGGCTAACTCTGTGCCAGCAGCCGCGGTAAGACAGAGGATGCAAGCGTTATCCGGAATGATTGGGCGTAAAGCGTCTGTAGGTGGATTAAAAAGTACATTGTTAAAGATTAGGGCTTAACCTTAAAAAAGCAGAGTATACTTTTAATCTAGAGTTTGGTAGAGGCAAAGGGAATTTCCGGTGGAGTGGTGAAATACGAAGATATCGGGAGGAACACCAAAGGCGAAAGCACTTTGCTGGAACAATACTGACACTGAGAGACGAAAGCGAGGGGAGCAAATGGGATTAGATACCCCAGTAGTCCTTGCCGTAAACGATGGATACTAGATGTTGGATTTAATTATTCAGTGTCGTAGCTAACGCGTTAAGTATCCCGCCTGGGGAGTACGCTCGCAAGAGTGAAACTCAAAGGAATTGACGGGAACCCGCACAATTGGTGGGGTACGTGGTTTAATTCGATGCAACGCGAAGAACCTTACCAGGATTTGACATGTTCTTTTGTTTCTTTAATCCCATACTTTAACTTGTTAGGGGTGGAAATTTTACCAAAAAAGAACACAGGTGGTGCATGGCTGTCGTCAGCTCGTGTCTTGAGATGTTGGGTTAAGTCCCGCAACGAGCGCAACCCTTGTTTTATGTTGCTCTTTAATTATATATAATTTTATGATTATAAAATAGAGGAAACTTAAAAGACTGCCGGTGTAAAATCGGAGGAAGGTGAGGATGAGGTCAAGTCATTATGCCCCTTATATTCTGGGCTACACACGTGCTACAATGGCTGAAACAAAGAGATGCAACTCTGCAAAGACAAGCTAACCTCAAAAATTCAGTCTTAGTTCGGATTGCAGGCTGCAACTCGCCTGCATGAAGTTGGAATCAATAGTAATCGCAGGTCAGCTACACTGCGGTGAATACGTTTCCGGGTTTTGTACACACCGCCCGTCACACCATGGAAATTGGTTTTGCCCAAAGTCATTACTCCAACCATCCATTGGAGGGGGGTGCCTAAGGCAGGACTAGTAACTAGGGTGAAGTCGTAACAAGGTAGCCGTACTGGAAGGTGCGGCTGGATCACCTTTTTTTATTTATTAGTTTATATATATCCAAAAATAATATTGGGCTTTTAGCTCAGTTGGTTAGAGCGCACCCCTGATAAGGGTGAGGTCACTGGTTCAAATCTAGTATAGCCCAATTTTTGATATAGAATATATATCATATGGACGGGGATATAGCTCAGTTGGTAGAGCAATGCTCTTGCAAAGCATAGGCCAGCGGTTCAAATCCGCTTATCTCCACAAAAAAGAACGTTCGTTCTAAAAAAAAGGTCAAATAAAAAAAAGCGTAGGACGGATACCTAGGCATCTAGAGACGAGGAAGGGCGTGATACCAACGATATGCTTCGAGAAATTGGAAAAAAGTAAAGATCCGAAGATTCCCGAATGGGGCAACCTGTGAAACTTTTTGTTAAATTCATAGACAAAAAAGAGAAAACCCAGCGAACTGAAACATCTCACTAACTGGAGGAAAAGAAAGCAAAAGCGATTTCCTGAGTAGCGGCGAGCGAAAAGGAATCAGTCTAAACCAATTCATAAGTATTGGGGTGGGTATTTTATTAACAAGAAAAAAAGAAAAAAAATAACAAAAAGTGAAACAGTAGAATACTGTACCAAAGATGGTGAAAGTCCAGTAACAAAATTAAAAATAAAAATAATTTTATAAAATACCCCAAGTAATACGGAACACGTGAAATTCCGTATGAAAAAACGAGGACCACCTCGAAAGGCTAAATACTCCTAGATGACCGATAGTGAAAAAGTACCGTGAGGGAAAGGTGAAAAGAACCCCGATAAGGGGAGTGAAATAGAACATGAAATCCTATGCTGACAATCTGTGGGAGATTAAAAAAAGTTTAATTGACCGCGTGCCTGTTGAAGAATGAGCCGGCGACTTAAAAAAAGTGGCCATAGATTAAGGAAAACTCTGTAGTCCAAGCGAAAGCAAGTCTGAAAGGGCGATTATGTGTCATTTTTTTTAGACCCGAACCCGAGTGATCTAACCATGATCAGGATGCAGCTTGGGTGAAACCAAGTGAAGGTCCGAACCGACCAATGTTGCAGAATTGGCGGATGAATTGTGGTTAGCGGTGAAATACCAGTCGAACTCGGAGCTAGCTGGTTCTCCCCGAAATGCGTTGAGGCGCAGCAATATGTTTAGTTAATCTAGGGGTAAAGCACTGTTTCGGTGCGGGCTATGAAAATGGTACCAAATCGTGGCAAACTCTGAATACTAGAAAAAAACGATATATTAGTGAGACTATGGGGGATAAGCTCCATTGTCAAAAGGGAAACAGCCCAGACCACCAGTTAAGGTCCCTAAATGGTAATGTAGTGTTTTAAAGGAGGTGATAATGCAAATACAACCAGGAGGTTGGCTTAGAAGCAGCCATCCTTTAAAGAGTGCGTAATAGCTCACTGGTCATAGCGTTTTTGCGCCGAAAATGTCCGGGACTTAATTATCTGCCGAAACTGTGGGATAAAATTTTTTATCGGTAGGGGAGCGTTCTGCTTTAGGGAGAAGTTTTAATGTTAATTGAAATGGACTAAGCAGAAGTGAGAATGTCGGCTTGAGTAACGTAAACATTGGTGAGAATCCAATGCCCCGAAAACCTAAGGATTCCTTCACAAGGTTCGTCCATGAAGGGTTAGTCAGGGCCTAAGGCAAGGCCGAACGGCGTAGTCGATGGAAAACAGGTTAATATTCCTGTACTGTTTTGTTTTTGATACCAGGGGACAGAAGAGGTAAAAATTAGTCGATTATGGATTTCGATGTAAACTTTCAAGGTTTGAAAAAGTAAAAAAACTTATTTCAGTTAAGAACTAAGAAGTGATGCGTTTAGTAATAAAAAAAAATATTTTTTTTTAATTACTAAATTAATTTCTTTATCATATTCTCAAGAAAAGCCTGTATTATCTAAAAAAACAAAACACCTGTACCGTAAACCGACACAGGTAGGTAAGTAGAGAATACTAAGGGGCGCGAGATAACTCTCTCTAAGGAACTCGGCAAAATGGCCCCGTAACTTCGGAATAAGGGGTACCAAGGAATGTTTTACATTTTTTGGTCGCAGTGACCAGGCCCAGGCGACTGTTTATCAAAAACACAGGTCTCCGCGAAGTCGTAAGATAATATATGGGGGCTGACGCCTGCCCAGTGCCGGAAGGTTAAGGAAGCAGGTTATTCTTTATTGAAGAAGCTTGTAACTGAAGCCCCGGTGAACGGCGGCCGTAACTATAACGGTCCTAAGGTAGCGAAATTCCTTGTCGGATAAGTCCCGACCCGCACGAAAGGCGTAACGATCTGGGCGCTGTCTCGGAGAGAGACTCGGTGAAATAGACATGTCCGTGAAGATGCGGACTACCTGCACCTGGACAGAAAGACCCTATGAAGCTTTACTACAACCTGAGATTGAATTTGAGCTTTTTTTGCGCAGTCTAGGTGGGAGGCGTTGACTCTTTTTTTTAGGAAAAAGATGAGCCATTCGTGAGAGACCACCCTTTAAAAGCTAAGATTCTAAAAATGTTCCTTGAAACAGGACATTTAACAGTCTTTGGCGGGTAGTTTGACTGGGGCGGTCATCTCTTAAAAGGTAACAGAGATGTACAAAGGTTCCTTCAGGCTGGACGGAAATCAGTCGTAGAGTGTAAAGGCATAAGGGAGCTTGACTGTAAGACCTACAAGTCAAACAGAGGCGAAAGCCGGTCTTAGTGATCCGACGGTACCATGTGGAAGGGCCGTCGCTAAACGGATAAAAGTTACTCTAGGGATAACAGGCTGATCTTCCCCAAGAGTTCACATCGACGGGAAGGTTTGGCACCTCGATGTCGGCTCATCGCAACCTGGGGCGGTAGTACGTCCCAAGGGTTGGGCTGTTCGCCCATGAAAGCGGTACGTGAGCTGGGTTCAGAACGTCGTGAGACAGTTCGGTCCATATCCGGTGTGGGCGCTAGAGCATTGAGAGGATTCTTTCATAGTACGAGAGGACCTGAAAGAACATACCTCTAGTATACCAGTTCTTTTGCCAAAAGGAAACGCTGGGTAGCTATGTATGGAGAAGATAACCGCTGAAAGCATCTAAGTGGGAAGCTCACCTCGAGATGAGTGCTCTCTTTTCTTATAAATAATTAAGAAATATCGGTTTCGGTAAGACTAACCGTTTGATAGGTATTAAGTAGAAGGCTAGTAATGGTTGGAGCTGAGATATACTAAAAACCGATTGATTTTGACCAATAAACCTAGTGTTCTCGTTTATATGGAATCAACCTTACTCCATCTCGAACTAAGAAGTTAAACATATAAAAGGTGAAAATACTTAAAGGGGGACCTTTTGGAAAAATAACTTAATGCTAGGGAATTAATAATTATTAAAAAGGCAGTTGGCTTTWAAAGCCAACTGCCTTTTTAACTTCCTAATTTAAAAGCTTCAATGAAAATTCCTAAAAGTATTCCACGTTTAAGTTGCCGATAACTGTATAATAAAAAATTGATTATTCTTTTTTCTTTTCTTTTTTCATTAGAATTATTATTACTTATATTCCAACAAAAAAAAAGAGATATAAAATTAAAAAATTCAACAATAATTTGAAAAAACAAAAATGATCTTTTAGGGTATAATAAAAAAAATTCTAATGAAGGATATTTTTTTAAAAAGTAACTTGTTGGTGTTATAATTTTATTAATTATTGAATTTGAGCTTATTAATATTATTGTCATTTGTGTTGATAAATAACTATAACCTAATAATAAAAGAATTAATTGATGTTTATTTATTTTTTGAAATCGTTGTTTTAATTCTATTATTTGTTTTTGAACATTATAATATAGTTTTTTCATAATTTAACTTGTTTTAAATATAAAAAATAAAATTATTTAATTAAAAAAAAAACCTGTAAATTCTTTTAATTTTGTGAAAACACTTTTATTTTTAATTTCCGTAGTATTTAAATTTAATTGAATAGAAGATTCTTCTATTCCTATTAATCGTTGAGCTACTTCATCATAAGCAATACCAGACATTGTAAACTCTTCTTCCAAGACTAAAGGTTTTCCGCAATTCGTAGAAATTATAACATTGTGGTCTTCAGGAATAGCTCCTAATAACGGTAAACTAAGCATTTCACGAACATCTGAAATAGATAACATTGTATTATTTTGAATCATATCGAAACGTACGCGATTTATTAATAATTTAATATCTGTTATTTTATTTGCTTCTAATAAACCAATTACTCTATCGGCATCACGAATAGCTGGTAGCTCTGGAGTTGTAACAATTATAGCTTCATTTGCTGGTGCTATAGCATGTATAAAACCAACATCAATACCTGCAGGACAATCTATTAAAATATATTGATATCCTAATTTTTGTAAAGCAGAAACTAATTGACACATATGTTGTTGTGTTATATTATATTTTTGATTATTTTTTGAAATAGCTAATAAAGCTAAATTAGTTACTCGTTTATCATGGATAAGTGCTTGTTCTAAACTACAAGTACCATCGATTATATCCATTGCTGTAAAAGCAAGACGACTTTCTAATCCTAATAATAAATCTAAGTTTCGTAGTCCAATATCAGCATCAATTAATGCAACAGAAAAACCTAATTTAGCTATACACATACCTAAATTAGCCGTAGTAGTAGTTTTTCCAACACCACCTTTTCCAGATGTAATTACGATAATTCTTGAATCTTCTAATATGGTTTTTTCTTCTATATTTTCTTTTATAGTTGTATCTAATAAAATTTCTATCGAATTTTGTTGAAATACTATATTATCTTTCAATTTATGTTGATGAGCAATAACATTAGAATTTATTAATTGGAGAATTTCTTTGTTCATAATAAATAATATTTTTATTTTTTTGTATTTTTTTCTTTGTTCTTAGAATATAAAAAATACTATTTATAATATAATTGATTTTTTTTACTTAAATGAAAAAAATTTTTAAAACTAGAGAGTCTAAAAAAAAAAATGCATCATAAGTTAAGATAAAGAATACAAAGTGCTTGTAGTTCAGTGGATTAGAGCGTATGGCTACGAACCATAAGATCGGGGGTTCGAATCCCTCCAAGCACAATCAAGAATTTATTAGTAGTATAAATTAAATTCTCTATGTATTAAGTAATATATATACTATAAATATAATAAGTAATAAATATTATTTATATTTATTACTTAGGGGGTTGGCTTCTTGTCTATTTCAGGTAGGAAAGGGTTCGACTTAAAAAAAAATTATATTTTATGGCAGTCCCAAAAAAACGAAGATCTAAAATAAGAACAAAGAAAAAAAAAACGCAATGGAAATCTAAAGTATCTCATCAAGCGAAAAAGTCTTTTGCTAAAGCATTAGCGTTTTTACATTTATTCGAAAAAGGAATAAAAACTTCTATGGATCTTAAGCGGTATTATTATTATTAAACAAATTTTTCATTATTGTGAAATAAAAAAAATTTTATTATGGAAAAAAAAAATATAGAAAACCAAAATAAAAGAGAGCTTTTAGACACTCTAAAAAACACAGAAGCTCTAGAAAGTACAGAAGCTCTAGAAAACATTGAAAATATAAAAGATAAAGCTGTAGAAGAGCACAGAAAGAAGGATTCTACTATAGTAGAAGTTGAAGAATTAACACAGGAAGAACTGTTAGAAATTTATAAACGATTAGATGAAAGGGCTATAATTTGGGAAGCACAACAAAAACAAAAAGAGAAAGAAAAAATTATCGATTTGGAAGAAATTGAACCTTTAGTTTCAGTTCATGCAAGATATAGAAAAAGAATGAATGAATTTAGGAGAAAAATGGCGATTATAACAGCGATTTGTATTTGGCTTATTTTTTATTCATGTTTTTATATATATCTTCCAGTATATGTAATGTTTAAATTAGTTTTTACGCGTAGTTGGGCTGAAATTCTCGAAGTAGCATTAAGACCAAAAGTAATACATTCTTTTTTTTTAACTTTTAAGCTTGCATTACTTGCAGCATTATTAAATACAATTATGGGTTATATACTTGTATGGATTTTAATTCGCTATGATTTTGAAGGAAAAGATCTTTTAGATATAGCTATTGATTTACCTTTAGGCATACCCACAACTATAGCAGGTGTTACATTAATATCTGTTTTTGGGAATAAAGGTTGGCTTGGTCCAATATTAAATACCTTCGGGTTAAAAATAATTTATACACAATATGGTGCTTTTTTAGCTATGATTTTCGCTTCTTTTCCTTTTGTAGTGAGAGGTGTTGAACCTATTTTAGAGAAATTTCCTTATGGGTTAGAAGAAGCAGCTTGGAGTTTTGGAGCAGATGATTTTCAAACAGCACTTCGGGCTATTTTTCCTACACTAGTACCTGCTATTTTAACAGGGTTTATTTTAAATTTTACTCGTGCTTTAGGTGAATATGGTTCAGTTGTTATGGTTGCAGGAAATGAATCTTTTAAAAATTTATTTCTTTCAGTATTAACGCAACAATATATCGAACAATATGAATATTTTGATGCGGTAGTAATAGGAGCTGTTATTTTAATTTCTGCTTTAACTATTATTTTTATTATAAATTTAATAAGAGGTTATTTTTTACGGCATAAACTCCGTTAAGTTTTCATTTAATTTTATAAATTTCTATTTTTAGTATTGAAAAATACTTTTAAATTTTTTTAATAAAAAATTATATATTTAAATTATGTCTACAACTCTATCATTAAGTACAATTATTCGTGATTATACTGAAGTTATAAGTGGTATTAGCAGAATGTTAGGGGATACTCTTAAAACGGAGAGTTTATTTAAAGAGAGTATTCTTTTTTGTGGTTCTGTATTAGAACAAATAATAAATTATATAGCAAAATCTGTTTTTGCTTTGCGAGATTTTAGTCTTTTTTATATTGATAGTGATACTGCTACAGATGATGAAGATCTTTTACATAAAGAAGATTTAACTATCGATATTTCTGAAATTGATAATATTCGAGAAAATCCATTAATTACTGGGTTTTTAAATAGTCTTTTTCTTGTTTTTCCGGTTTCTGTAATACATATAGTAACTATTAGAAGATTAATTATTCAGGGCATTCCCGCAGCTGTTTATACTTTAGGAGGTTATCTTTTCGGTCAATTAATTTTTATATTTTGTGTTATTTTTGGAATACGTAGTATAATTATTCCATGGTTAACTTTAGAACCATTAACTTATTTTCTTGGATTAATAATTCTTGGTCGTATTATTTTTTCGATACGTTTCGAAAGTTTTCTACCTTTAGATACATGGGATCATCCTATATATAAAAAATATTTTATATATAGTTTTTTAGTAGCATTAGCAGAACAAGGAACTATTTTCCCATATTTGGCTAATATGACATTTTCAGTTAATTCAAGTATTTTACAAGGTTATCATTCTAGAAATTTTTTTATTTTTTTTATTAAAAATTTTAGTTATATTCTTGGACTGTTTTGTGGGTGTTTAGTTTTTTCTGGATTATGGTTCTTTTTTTTCTTAAAAATAAAAAGTTTAATTTTTAATCGTATTCTCTTTTTCAGAGATGTTTTCATTAGTCGATTTAATAAGTTTTGTCATATAGTAACTATAGCTATTGTTGTAGCAACTCTTCCATATTATTCTATTCATTATCTTTTTTTAGGAGCATTAGGTTTTATGCCAGAAGATCGTGTATTACAAAATACAATATTCTCAGATAGTTTTATTAAAGATATAGCTGGAGAAATTAGTTCTATGACATTTCCTATAAGTCAAACTATGGAATTAAAATTAATTCCTTTTAATAAAGGGGATTATTTAATTTTTCCTGAAGAACCTCAAACATTTAGCATGGAAGATTTAATATATCGTTCTGATTATGCTTGGATTCGTCGTATGGAAAAATTATCAACTGATGTTCTTACAACGCATGTTAGAGGAAAACAATTATCACGAAATCTTGGGTTCCGTGCAGGAGAAAAATCAGTGGCTGCTCGTGTTTTACCAAAACAAACACCTTTAATGACTTATCGACTTGATTTAAACAATCGATTTGAAGAAGATAAAATTAATATTCTTAAAGAGAATTTAGATTTTGAATATAACAAAAAAAAAGATACTCAAAAAGAAATAAAAGAAGAAAATGTAGATATAAGCAGATTGACGAAAAAGGAATTAAGCCAATTACCTCATGATCCAATATTAGATCGATATTTTCAATGGTATGATTTTGAAAATTTGGATATTAATACAATAATTGAGGAAGGAGCTGATGAATTTGAAACTAGTACTGATGCAATAGATAATATTATTTATTATTTTGTAAGAAATTTAGTACAAAGTCCATTTTTGTTTAGTTCTGCTTTTTTACAAAATCAGCGTGATATTGGATTTGGTCCTTTTGAGATTGGATTACGTACAAAACAACAATATCATCAATCATTTATCTTTAAATCTTTAATAAAAGCGGAGATGAGTTTCTTTTTAAACAGAGAACCTAAAAAATGGCGTTTAAATGGAGAATATGAATATGATCTTCAAGCAAAACGTAATATTTTAGTACGTCATTTTGACTTTTTACGTAGTTATCGAAGATTACCTAATGGTTTATATCAAATATTTTCTGACTTTTTTGGTGGATCTATTAATATAAGTAGCCAAATTTATAACCAACAATTTACGGGTACCTTACGTAATTTAACTAGATTTTTTAATTTAACTTTTGATGACGAACAAAGCTTTAAAGAAAATCAAATTTTGAATTATTTAGAAGAATCAAATTCCAATAAGTTTCAAAAGGATTCTAATGAAAATAAAGAAGAGCAAGAAGAAAAGAATGCAAACGATTTTTCATCACAAGAATTAAAAAATTTAATTTTTAAAAATCCTACTGAATTTATAAAAAAAATTGATTTAAATGAGGAGGATGAATTAGAAGATAATGATTTAACTAATATTAAAGTTCAAGAAGAAAAATATACTAAATTAGATAAGAACAAAGAGAATCCAGCAGATTTAAGCCTTGAATTAATTCATAAACCAATATCTGATGAAGAATTATCTAAATTGAAACGGAAAAATGTTGTTTTAAATTTTGACCAATCTCTTTATAAACATAAAGCTTCTAATTTTGATATTGGGCCAGAACCCCATGAAGAATTAAAAAGAAAGGTAAAAAGACCTCGTCGTTTCAAAAAAAATAGAGTTATTTTTGAGAATTTATTATGTACACCTTTTCATTATACAATAAATCATAAACTTTGTAACCATTTAGGTTATAAATTATTGACTGGCTTATTAATAGAACCTGATACATTTAGAAACCAAGGAATTCGGGATTTTGGGTTTAATTATCTTAAGAGAAGATTAAAATCAATTGGTTTATATTACAAAATTCAAAAAGATGCTCTTATGAAAGATCGACTTGATGCTTTTGATAAAATCAATCGTTCTCCGGATAGTCTTTTCTTATTTTCTCGTGATCTTTTTGGAGAGTTAACAGCATTTACTTGTTGGCCTTTACCTGATGAAATTCTACATCATCTAAAACCACCATACAAAGAAAATTTACAATTTAATCTATTAACGGAAACTAAAGAACAAATTGAGTCAGTTGAAGAAGATGAACTGACTTTTGATTTATTTGATTTAGTAGAAGATGAAGAACCTTTATCCTTTACAAGATTTTGGATTTTAGAGTATATGTATGAAGATGGTCTAAGAGATAGTCAGACTTTATTGACTCTTTTTGTTCCACAAAAAGGTGGCTTTGTATGGCCTGGTATTGATGATATTTATATACCAGGATTAAAACGTCGTAAAAAAAGATATACTTTAGACAAAATGATTAAGGACGAAGAAGAATACGAAGATGAAGAGAACGAAGAAGAATACGAAGATGAAGAGAACGAAGAAGAATACGAAGATGAAGATGAAAATTAAGATGAAGATATTACTTCGGATGAATTTTATAATCTAAATTAACTATAATACTATTATATTTACATAAAAACCGCATAAATATAATAGTATTATAGTGCGTATACGTAATGTATGGGGATAGAGAGACTTGAACTCTCACGATTCTATGAATCAACGGATTTTCAGTTTAAAGAAACTGGACTCTTTCTTTATCCTACATATTTTTAAGGATAGCTCCCGTCGAGTCTCTGCACCTTTTATTTATATAAATTGGCTCAAGATTGTTTAGTTTTTTACTAAATTCCCTTGAATTTGAGAGCAATCACTATTAAAGTTTCCTTTAATAGGCCCAATTCAACGATTTTTTTACGTTGTTATATAATTTAAGTCCGTTACGTCTACCGATTTCGTCATATCCCCCCTTAAGGTTTTTATTTTGATATTTTCTTATTAATTTGTATGTTGGGTCGATGCCCGAGTGGTTAATGGGGGCGGATTGTAAATCCGCTGGCGCTGCCTACGCTGGTTCAAATCCAGCTCGGCCCAAAATAAAGAAATTCGGAAAGGGAGGGATTCGAACCCCCGGTAGTCAAAAGACTACGTCGGTTTTCAAAACCGGTGCATTTAACCGCTCTGCCACCTTTCCTTATATACATTATAAGAGCGGATAACGCGAATCGAACGCGCGGCGCTCATTTTGGCAAAATGATACTCTACCACTGAGTTATATCCGCATATATAGTGTTTACGTTGTTATATTATATTTTTGTACTTTAGTTTTTTTTTTTTTAGATTTATTATATATTATAATATAAAATAGAAACTAAAATTGAAGTGGGGTAGAGCAGTCTGGTAGCTCGTGAGGCTCATAATCTTAAGGTCGTAGGTTCAAATCCTACTCCCACATAAGTAAATAGCCCCCATCGTCTAGAGGCCCAGGACATTTCCCTTTCACGGAAAAAACGGGGATTCGAATTCCCCTGGGGGTAAATAAAAGTAAATAACAAAAGAAATAATTTTAGTTTCTTTGAAGTTTTAAAGAAAATAAAAAAAAAAGTAAATTTTTATGAGTCGCACTAAACGTGGTAATGTTGCACGCAAACGTCGAAAACAAATATTAAATGCAACAAAAAGCTTTCGAAGTACATCTTCTAACCTATATCGAACAGCTCAACAACAAATAATCAAAGCATTTAGTTATTCTTATGTTGATAGAAAAAAGAAAAAACGAAAATTCGCTCAAATTTGGATTTTGCGTATAAATGCGGCAGTTAGGAAATTTGGGGTAAATTATAGTTTTTTTCAAAATAAATTAAAAGCATCACAAATTATTCTTAATAGAAAAATTTGTGGGCAATTAACTCTTCAAGACAATAATTCTTTTAATCAATTAATACATTTTATTCAACTACAAAATGAACAAGACTAGAAAAACAAATTTAGTAAGCCAACGCATGAATTATCTTCAAAAAAGAAGAGAACTCGAAAGAAGAAAAAAAACTAAATTTTTTTTCATGCTCAGAAGAAATATGAAATCTGCTTTAGTCGCAAAACCCACTGTTTTTAATATTAATTATAAAAATGGTACATTATTGGGGAATTTTTTTGATTCTGAAGGAAAAATTTTATCAAGAGAAATTACAAAAATAACAGCTAAAGAACAACGTCAAATTACAAGAGCTATTAAAAGAAGCCGAATGAGTATTTTGGTTCCATATAATCATCCTTCTATAGTTAGAATAAAAAACACACGACATTTTTTTATCAAAACTAAAAGTCGAAATTTTAATAATTTAAATAAGAAAAAACACGCTTTGTAGGATTTGAACCTACGACATTAGGTTTTGGAAACCTATGTTCTACCAACTGAACTAAAAGCGTTTTCGGGATAACAGGATTTGAACCTGTGACCTCCTGTTCCCAAAACAGGCGCGCTACCAAACTGTGCTATATCCCGAAAATTCTTTGTTATTTAATTATAATTTTTTTTTGTTTTAATTTTAAATAAAAGAGCTTCTCTTTTTTACTTAATCTAAGTTATTATTTATGCCAACTATACAACAATTAGTAAAATTAGGACGAAAACGTCTTTTAAAAAAAACAAAATCACCAGCTTTATTGGAATGTCCGCAACGACGTGGAGTTTGTATTCGTGTTTATACAACAACACCTAAAAAACCAAATTCCGCTTTGCGTAAAGTAGCTCGTGTACGATTATCTTCTAAATTTGAAGTAACTGCTTATATTCCAGGTATTGGTCATAACTTACAAGAACATTCAGTTGTTTTAATTCGAGGAGGACGTGTTAAAGATTTACCTGGAGTTCGTTATCATATTATTAGAGGTAGTTTAGATGCTGCAGGGGTAAAAAATCGCAAACAAGGTCGTTCTAAATATGGTGTAAAACTAGTAAAATAAAATTAAAATTAATTTTATATAACTATTATAACTTTTTTCAGTCTTTATCAATATATGTCACGTCGACGTACTCAAAAGAAACGAATAATTCCAGCTGATCCTTTATATAAAAATGTTACTGTTGAGCTTTTTGTTCGACAAATTATGCGAGAAGGTAAAAAAAATTTAGCTTATAAAATTTTTTATAAAAGTTTAAACTTAATTTATGAATTAACAAAAAAAAATCCAATTTTTATTTTAAATAAAGCAGTAATAAATGCAACTCCTTTAGTAGAGATAAGAGCTTCTCGTGTACGAGGATCAATATTACAATTACCTCAAGAGGTTCAATCAAAGCGAGGGACTATTTTAGCTGTTCATTGGATATTAAATGCTTGTCGTAAAAAAAGTGGGAAACCTATGTATTTTTCTATTGCAAATGAATTAATTAGCGCTTCTAAAAAAGCAGGTAATGCTGTAAAAAAAAAAGAAGAAGTTCATCGAATGGCAGAATCTAATAAAGCATTTGCAAAACGCCCATTTTAATTTAAAAAACATTTCAAATTTAATTTTTTTAATAATAATATTATATTATGGCACGTGCAAAATTTGAACGAAAAAAACCACATATAAATATTGGTACAATTGGTCATGTTGACCATGGTAAAACAACATTAACAGCAGCCATTACAATGGCATTAGCTGCACGAGGAGGTGCAAAAGGAAAAAAATATGAAGATATTGATTCTGCACCAGAAGAAAAAGCTCGTGGTATTACGATTAATACAGCTCATGTAGAATATGAAACGGAAAAACGTCATTATGCGCATGTAGATTGCCCAGGGCATGCTGATTATGTAAAAAATATGATTACAGGTGCGGCTCAAATGGATGGTGCCATTCTTGTGGTTTCTGGTGCAGATGGGCCTATGCCTCAAACAAAAGAACATATTCTTTTAGCTAAACAAGTAGGAGTTCCTAATATTGTTGTTTTTATTAATAAAGAAGATCAAGTTGATGACGAAGAATTATTAGAATTAGTTGAACTTGAAATTCGTGAAACACTTATGAATTTTGATTTTCCTGGTGACGATATTCCAGTAATTACAGGGTCTGCTCTTCTTGCATTAACTGCATTAACAGAAAATCCAAATATTAAACCAGGAGATAATAAATGGGTTGATAAAATTTATGAATTAATGGATATTGTTGATTCTTATATTCCAACACCTGAGCGTGATATTGATAAACCATTTTTAATGGCAATAGAAGATGTTTTTTCTATTACAGGACGTGGAACTGTTGCAACAGGTCGTGTAGAACGTGGTACAGTAAAAATTGGAGATAGTGTAGAAATTATTGGGTTTGGTGCGAATAAAACCACAATTGTAACAGGGATTGAAATGTTTCAAAAAACACTTGATGAAGGTATTGCTGGTGATAATGTTGGTATATTGCTTCGTGGTATTCAGAAAACTGAAATTCAACGTGGTATGGTTTTAGCAAAACCAAAAAGTATTACTCCACATACTACTTTTGAATCACAAGTTTATGTTTTAACTGGAGATGAAGGTGGCCGTGATACTCCGTTTTTTAGAGGATATCGACCTCAATATTATTTAAGAACAACTGATGTTACAGGAAAAATAGAAAATTTTACTACAGATGAAGGGGAAGATTTAAAAATGGTATTACCTGGTGATCGTATTAAAATGACAGTTGAATTAATTCAACCTATTGCTATTGAACAGAATATGCGATTTGCTATTCGTGAAGGTGGTAAAACTGTAGGAGCTGGTGTTGTAGGAAAAATTCTAAAATAGATGAAAAAATTTTAATCAATAGATTAAAATTTTTTCATCTATTTTTTTTTTGTAAAAAGTTAGTATGAATTATTTAAATCTTATACAAAAAATCGAAGAGAAATTTTTGAAAAAAAAATTACCTTCGATTAAAGTGGGGGACCACATTCGTCTTGGTGTTTCTATTCAAGAATCAGGGAAAGAGCGTATACAATTTTTTGATGGAATAGTTATTGCATATCATAAAGCTAATATTAATACTACTATTACTGTTAGAAAAAGTTTGCAAGGAATCGGAGTTGAACGTGTTTTTTCTATACATGCTCCATGTATTACAACAATAGAAATTTTAAGATGTTCACAAGTTTCACGATCTAAGCTCTATTTTCTTAGAAACCGTACAGGAAAATCTGCTCGATTAAAAGAAAAATTTACAAATTAAATCGAATATTGATTAAATCAAAGTAAAATCCAAATTATGTTGCTAGATTTATTAAAATACCCTCTATTTTTTAACTTAAAAGAGAATCACTGTGGAAATAAACGTCAATATTTATTTGATGTTAATAAGAGATTAACAAAACCACAAATAAAAAAATTAATTGAAAATTATTTTCAAATTAAAGTTTTATCGATAAACACACATCGACCACCACGAAAAAAAAAAACTGTAAATAGAATATTAAAACGAGTTTATATTACAGTAAACTCTACAATCGAGTTGTTAGAATTTGAACCAAAATAAAAAAATATATATATGTCTATTCGTTATTATAAGCCAACTAGTCCGGGTCGACGGCATGGTACAGTTTTGAGTTTTAAAGAAATTTCAACAAAAAGGCCAGAAAAAAAATTAACAAAAGGATGGGCTCGAGCTCAAGGTCGAAATAATCGAGGAATTATTACAAGTCGACATCGTGGTGGTGGTCATAAAAGATTATATAGAATTATTGATTTTAGTAGAAATAAAATTGGAATTCCTGCTATTATTAAAAGTATTGAATATGATCCTAATAGAACAGCACGAATAGCTTTAGCTTTTTATCAAGATGGTGAAAAACGTTATATAATAGCTCCTTTTGGTTTAACAGTGGGTACTAAAATAATAGCATCACCGCATGCTCCTATAGTTGTTGGAAATACATTACCTTTAGCCCGTATCCCTTTAGGCACTTCTGTTCATAATATAGAAATTCATCCAGGAAGTGGTGGCCAATTAGTGCGATCTGCAGGTAGTGTAGCAAAAATATTAGCAAAAGATAATCAACAGGCTACATTGCGATTACCTTCAGGTGAAATTCGATTGATATCTTTACAAGCTTGGGCTACTATTGGTCGAGTAGGGAATTTAGAAAATTACCATAGAGTTTTAGGGAAAGCTGGAAGAAAGCGTTGGTTAAGCCAACGGCCACACGTACGAGGGTCTGCAATGAATCCAGTGGACCATCCACATGGTGGAGGTGAAGGTAAAGCACCTATTGGGCGTAAACAGCCATTAAGTCTATGGGGAAAACCTGCATTAGGAGTAAAAACTCGTAAACGTAAAAAATTTAGTAATAATTTAATTATTAAATTTTAATTAATTTATATTTTCTTTTTTTAGAAAATTAAAGTTTGTTCTAAACTAAAAAATTTTTTTGAAAAAAATCTTAATAAAAAAACATGACAAGATCATTAAAAAAAACTCCTTTTGTTGCAAATCATCTCTATAAAAAAATCGAGCAATTTAACATTCAAGGAAAAAAAAAATTAATAAAAACGTGGTCTCGTGCTTCTACTATTGTTCCGTTTTTAATTGGTTATACTATTGCTATATACAATGGAAAACGTCACATACCTGTGTATATTACAGATCAAATGGTTGGGCATAAATTAGGTGAGTTTGCTCCGACTAGAACATTTAAAGGTCATTATAAGAAAGACAAAAGATCAAAAAGAAAAAAAAAATAATTAATTTATGGGCCAAAAAGTACATCCTTTAGGTTTTCGTCTTGGTATAACTCAAAAACATCAAAATTATTGGTATACTTCACCAAAAAATTCTGCGGTTTGGTTGCAAGATGCCAATTTTCTTCGAAAAGAATTAGAAAATATTTTTAATAAAGCTGGTTTAATTGATATAGAGATTCAACGAAATTTTATTATAAATACTTCTTTTGACGTTTTTATTAGAGTAGTTAGATTAAATAATTTTCTCTATCCTATTTCTTCTAAATCTCCAAATAATTACGAATCAAAACCTTATTCTAAGTATAGATCTTTATATCTTAAAAAACTTAAGACAAGAAAAAAAAGTCTAAAATCTAGCTTAACTCAATTAACAAATGATCTTTTAAAAAAATTAAAAAGGTTTTATCAAATGCGTAGATTACCAAATCCAGAACAAATAAATTGTAGACTTACGTTACAAAAAGCTAAAAATCCAGATAGTTTTGCAACAGTACTCGCACAAAGTTTAGTTCTTGATTTAGAAAAACGAAAACCTTATCAAAAAGCTTTACAAACAGTTATTAATAAAGCTAAAAAAGCTGGCATTCAGGGTATTAAAATTAAAATTTCTGGTCGTTTAAATGGAATAGATATTGCTCGCTGCGCTGATTATAAAGCAGGTCCAATCCCTTTACATACTTTACGTGCTAAAATAGATTATTCTGAAAAAACAGCAAAAACTATATATGGTCTTTTTGGTATTAAAATTTGGATTTATCATGGAGAGTTTTTGAATAAGTTTACAAATTTAAAACAAGAAGATTAAAAAAACATATATCTTTTTTTATTGATTTTTAAAAATATGCTTAGTCCTAAAAAAACAAAATATCGAAAATATCATCGGGGTTCAATGTCAGGAAAAGCTTCGAGTGGAAACAAATTAAATTTTGGTGATTTTGGATTACAAGCTTTAGAATGTTCCTGGATTACTTCACGTCAAATAGAAGCAGCGCGTCGAGCTATTACACGACAAGTTCGACGTGGTGGAAAACTTTGGATTCGTTTGTTTCCGGATAAACCAGTAACGAAACGACCAACAGATACACGAATGGGATCTGGAAAAGGTTCGCCAGCGTATTGGGTTGCTGTTATTAAACCAGGTAAAATATTGTATGAACTAACAGGTGTTTCAGAAACTAATGCACGAATTGCTTTAAAATTAGCAGCTTCTAAATTACCGATAAAAACACAAATTGTTTTACGCTCAACAAAATAAATAGAATATATATTATGATTCAACCACAAACATATCTTCGAGTAGCTGATAATACAGGAGCTCGTGAAATTATGTGTATCCGAGTATTAGGTGGTGCTAGGCAACAAGCTGCAGGTGTTGGAGATATTATTATTGCTGTAGTTAAAAAAGCTACTCCAAACATGGTAATAAAAAAATCAGATATAGTTCGTGCTGTTATTATACGTACAAAAAAAAACATACGACGAAATAATGGAACAAGTATTAGATTTGATGATAATGCCGCAGTAATTATAACAAAAGAATTAAATCCTCGAGGTACTCGTGTTTTTGGGCCTGTAGCTAGAGAATTACGCGATCGAAATTTTATGAAAATTATTTCGTTAGCACCAGAGGTTTTATAATGTTTTTTCTTGATTGTTCGTTCTATTCGTTTTTTTTTTTTTGAAAATTAAACTAATTTTCTTTTATTCTTATTAAATTTAATATATGACACAACGTTTAGAAGAATTTTATAAAAATAAAATAAATCTGCAATTAGCTAAAAAAAATAATTATAAAAATATATATCAAGTACCACGCCTCAAAAAAATTATAATAAATCGAGGCCTTGGAAATGCTTCTCAAAATGCAAAACTATTAGAGTCTTGCTATAAAGAAATTTGTAATATAAGTGGGCAAAAAGGTGTGATTACACGCGCAAAAAAACCAATAGCTGGATTTAAAATTCGTAAAAATATGCCAGTTGGTCTTTTTGTGACACTTAGAGGCAGATTAATGTATTCTTTTTTAGACCGATTAATTAATATAATATTACCACGCATTCGAGACTTTCAAGGAATTGACCCAAAAAGCTTTGATGGTCATGGAAATATTACAATTGGTTTAAAAGAACAACTTATGTTTCCTGAAATTCAATACAATGACATTCAGCAACTTAGAGGTATGGATATTTCAATTATAACAACAGCAAAAAAAGATAAATTAGCTTTGAATTTATTAAAAGCTTTTGGTATGCCTTTTAAAAAAGAGATTTCAATTACATAAATTGAAAAGCAAAAAAAAAATTAAATATATATATATATGACAATTGATCCAATTAGTGATATGTTAACGCGAATTAGAAATGCTAATATAGTACAAAAAAGGATAGTAACTGTCATAAATACAAAAACCCACGCAAAAATTTGTGAAATATTGAAAAACGAGGGGTTTATTCTTGATTTTACTATCTCTAAAAAATCTCAAAGAGATTTAATAATTTTATTAAAATATAGTACTATACGCTCTCCAATTAAACCTTTAAAAAAAATTTCTTATATTACAAATTTAAAGCGATTAAGTAAACCAGGTTTACGTTATTATTTAAATTATAAAGAAATTCCTAAAATTTTAGGTGGATTAGGCCTTATTATTATTTCAACATCTCAAGGATTAGTAACAGACAAAGAAGCCAGAGCACTTAAAATTGGAGGTGAACCAATTTGTTCTATTTGGTGAAAATGGTCTCATATATTAGAATTATAATCTCATTTTTTTCTATATAACTATAAACTATATAATTTATCATGTATAATAAAAATAACTCCCGTATTGAACTCGATGGATCTGTAACACAATGTTTATCAAATGGGTTTTTTCAGGTTAAATTAGATATTAATAATGATTATGTTATTGCATATCTTTCGGGTAAAATACGTAAAAATTTCATTCGAATTTCCTTAGGTGACCGTGTTCGTATAGAAATATCTCCATATGATTTAACACGTGGGCGTATTGTTTATCGATATAATCGATTAAAAAAAATGAATTAAAAAATGAAAGTTCGTCCTGTAGTAAAAAAGATGTGTGACAAATGTCGAATTATTCGCCGAAAAGGTATTTTACTTGTTATTTGTAAAAAAAACCCTAAACATAAACAAAAACAAGGTTAAATTTTTATCGTTTCTTAAAACAATATAGTAATAAATTACTAGAGAAATCTGTTTATACTAAAAAAAAATTTAATTAATTATGATTWTGAAAAAAAATAAATATAAAAAAAAAAAAAATTTTTTTTCAAAAAGAAAAAAATTTTTTGAAGCTATTGCTTGTGTTCACTCTACTCGTAATAATACAATTATTACAATTACTAAATTCAAGCAAGGCAATGTTTTAGGGTGGTCCTCATCTGGTAGTGTTGGGTTTAAGGGTGCTCATAAAGAAACGCCATTAGGAGCAAAAAAAGCAGCTGAAGTTATGGCGCAATTTTGTTTAAATAAAGGTATAAAAAAACTTCATATTCGTATTAAAGGAACAGGATTTGGTAAAGATGCTGCTTTAAAAGGTTTACGAAACTCGGGAATGAAATTTCAATCTATTTCAGATTTTACATCTTATTCTTATAATGGCTGTCGGCCACCAAAAAAACGTAGACTTTAATAAAAAAATGACATAAAAAAACAAAAATTCATACTTATGATTCTAGATTTTGAAAAAAATTATATATTCCAAGTTGTATCAGAACGTTTTCAAAATGGTCAAGTATATGCTCGATTATATATTGGGCTTTTCCAAAAAAATAAAGCTTTAACTTTTGCAAATGCTTTACGACGAAGTTTATTATCAGATATTCCTGCGTTACTTATAACAAATATTATTTTATTTGACGTAGAGCACGAATATGATCCTTTTCCTGGTATTCAAGAAACTGTTTTTGATGTTTTTGAGAATTTAAAACAGATTATTTTTGCTCCTCTTTCTACTGATATTTATTTTTCAAAATTAAAACCAGAATCTTTTTATGGATTTTTACAGTTTCAAGGTCCTGGAAATATTAAAGCATTTGATTTAAAATTACCTTCAGATATTTTTTGCGTTACACCGTATCAACATATTACTTCTATAAATTCTGTTAACGATTTTGTTATGGGTATTAAAATTGATTTAGTTTTTCCAAAAAAAAATAATTCAACACAAGAGACTGGTATTGCTCAGTCTCCTATGCATAAAATATATGAACCAATTATAAAAAAAAATGVCCAAAAAAAGCAAATTTTTCATTTAAATTCTTTTCCTAATCCTATAAAAAAAGTAAATTTTTTTATTAAAAAATTAGAAAAAAACCAGGACTTTGAGTATATTGATTTAGAAATAGTTACTGATGGAAGTATTATGCCTAAACAGGCATTACGATATAGTATCTTACATCTTACGCAATTTTTTTCTCAATTTCTTTTTTAAAAAAAAGAAAAACACCCTCTTAATTGAAAAAAGCATATTGAAATGATAAAAAAAACTTATAGTTCTGTTTATTCAGGTGGACGGAAAACAGCTTCTGCTTTAGTAATATTAAATAAATCAAATACTAATACAAAAGGAAATCTTGTAGTAAATGGAAAATTTATTGCAGATTATTTTAATCAAAATAAAATATTATTGCATAATATTTTTCAAATATTAAAATGCCTAAAAACATCTTCTAATAAATTAGACATTAAAATCTCAGTTAAAGGGGGCGGTTTAAGTGCACAAGCGCAAGCAATTAGATTAGCTTTATGTAAAGCTGTTATAGGGATAATACCACAATTAAAAAAACCCTTTAAAACGAAAGGTTATTTAACACGAGATGCTCGAATTAAAGAGCGGCGAAAATATGGTTTGAAAAAAGCTCGTAGAGCTCCTCAATTTTCAAAACGTTAATTTTTTCTAATATACTGATTTATTAAGGTTTTTAGAAAATAATAATTTTATCCTTTTATTTCAATTTTAAATTAAAATAATAATATTTTTAATTATGTCAACTACAATCACTGAAATTATAGAAAAATTAAAAACTATTACATTATTAGAAGCAACTGAATTAGTAGCACAAATAGAACAAACTTTTGGTGTAGATGCTTCGGTCCCAATATTAAATGGAACTAATCCTATTGTATTAGAATCAACAAAAGAAGAAGAAATCATTGAAGAAAAAACAACTTTTGATGTTATTTTAGAAGAAGTTCCTAATGATAAGCGTGTTCCTATTTTAAAAGTAATACGTGCTTTAACCTCTTTAGACTTAAAACAAGCTAAAGAATCAATAAGTGATTTACCTAAAACTATACTGCAAGGAATTGCAAAAGAAGAAGCAGAAGCAGCTAAACAACAATTAGAAACTGCAGGTGGAAAAATTAAATTAGTTTAGTAATTTAAATTTTTTGGTTAAACAAAATCAAAAAATTCAATTACTAAGCTTGTAGCTCAGTGGATAAAGAGTACGTGTTTCCGAAACACGAAGTCGCGGGTTCGAATCCCGTCAAGCTTAAGCAAAAAAAAATTCGGAGAAAGAGGGATTCGAACCCTCGGTATGTTTTTACATACGACGCATTAGCAATGCGTTACCTTCAGCCACTCGGTCATTTCTCCTTTAAATATTATAAATTTTTAACTATCTGTTTTTTGCTTTGTAAGGGCAAGAGTTTATCGTCTAAAGGATAGGACAGGAACCTTCTAAGTTTCTAATGTAGGTTCAATTCCTACTGAGCTCAAAAAGAGAAGTAAAATAATTTAAGCCTATTTAACTCAATTGGCAGAGTATCGGTTTTGTAAACCGAAAGTTATCGGTTCGATTCCGATAGTAGGCTTATGGCTTATTTTTTATAAAAAATAAATAGGTTTTTCTATGAGTTTTTTTAGTTAATAATATTTTTAGTTTTGTATGATGTTAAAAAAAGAAATATTCACTTTAACCAAAATGCTTAGGACAACAATGCATCTTGGGCATAAGACTTCTGAATGGAATCCACAAATGAAACCTTTTATTTTTAAAAAAGTAAAAGATCGGTATATTATAGATATAGTAAAATCGCGCTTATATTTTTTAATTGCTTTAGCTTTTTTAGAAAAAAGTGCGAAAGAAGAAAAAAAATTTATCTTTATTGGAACAAAAAAAGATATAAGTCTTTTATTACCTAAAGTAGCAAAATATTGCAATAGTTATTATGTAAATCAAAGATGGTTAGGTGGAATGTTAACAAACTGGAAAACCATACAACAATCAATTAAACAACTTAAATATTTTCGCAAAGCAGAAAAAACAGGTCAATGGGCTTTTTTAAATAAAAGAGAGGTTTCTAGAAAACGAGCAAAAAAACTTTATTTGGAAAAAAATTTATTAGGTATAAAAAAAATGAAAAGTTTACCTGATATTGCTATAATATTGAGCCAGCCTGAAGATATAAATGCTGTAAAAGAATGTTTAAATTTAGGTATAGAATTAGTGACTGTAGTTGATACTAATTGTGATCCTAGATTCACTGATTGGATTATTCCTGCAAATGATGATTCTTTACCTACTATGAAATTTATACTTTCTCATATAGTGGAGGCAATTCGCTCAGGACAATCACAAATAGAATCAAAAAAAAAAAACAAAAAAATTGAAACAGTTTCATAAAAACAATTCTAAATCATTTTTTTGATATTGTTTATTCATTATATTATGTTTTATTCTTTTATTTTAACAGATTTATCTATTGGTCAACATTGGTATTGGTTTTTTGGCCCTTTTAAATTTCATGGAGAAGTTTTAGTATCATCTTGGGTTGTTTTTTATTTTTTAATTTTGTTTGCAATAGTTTGTACTTTAAAAAGAGCAAAGCTTCCAGGAATTTTACAATGTTGTATTGAAGTTATTACTGATTTTATTGTAAATATAGCAAAAACGCAAATAGGAGAAAATAATGAATATCATAAATGGATTTCTTTTTTGGGAACGCTTTTTATTTTTATTTTCGCTTCTAATTGGTTAGGTGAATTATTGCCATGGTGGTTTTATACTTTACCTAATGGAGAATTAGCTGCACCTACAAATGATATTAATACAACAACAGCTTTAGCTCTGTTAACTTCTTGTGCTTATTTTTTTGCAGGAATTAAAAAAAAGGGATTATCTTATTTTAAACGTTATATAACACCTGCTCCTTTTTTATTACCAATTAATCTTTTAGAAGACATAACAAAACCATTATCTTTAAGTTTTCGACTTTTCGGTAATATATTGGCTGATGAATTAATTATTGGAGTACTTCTTAGCTTGTTTCCTTTTGTAATTCCGGTACCTATGATAATTCTTAGTTTATTTACAAGTGGAATACAAGCCTTAGTTTTTACTACATTAACAGGAGCTTATATTGGAGAAGCTCTTGAAGAACATTACTAAAAAATAATATATTATTTTTTTAGTAAAAATTAACAAATTTAATTTTTTATTTATGGATTCAATTATTGCTGCTGCTAGTGTTTTAGCTGCTGGACTTGCTGTTGGCCTTGCATCTATAGGTCCTGGTATTGGTCAAGGGAATGCTGCGGCTTCTGCAGTAGAAGGGCTTTCTCGCCAACCAGAAGCTGAAAACCAAATACGAAGTGTTTTATTATTAAGTTTTGCTTTTATGGAATCTTTAACTATTTATGGTTTAGTAGTTGCTTTAGCTCTTTTATTTGCAAATCCTTTTTTAACTTAAGGATTCATTTATAATAGAAAGATTCTTATTTTTAATTATGTTTTCTTTTTTCAGAATTATAATAAAATTATATTTAAATATTGATGAAGTGAAAATTTATTTCTATAATTTATCTCTTTTATTAGTAATTATTTATCATTATACAGATAAATTTAATTTGATAAAAGATTTTCTTCTTTCTAGAAAGAAGAAAATCTCAGATAAATATGATCAAATTAAAACTCGGCGATATAGAACGCAAGCTAATCGAAATCATTGTTTTTTATTTCAAAAAGAAGATGATATTTTAGAATTAAAAATTATGCTATTAGAAGTTGATCGTGCTATACAACAACTAACAAGATATTATTATGATCTTTTTTTTTATAAAAAAAAAAAAATGAGAAATGGTCAGATAGAAATTATTAATAGAGAGGAAAATAAAAATTTAAATTTATTGATTGAAAAAGCAATAAAAATTTCATTTAAAGAAGCAAAGGAAAAAATTAAATTAAAATTTAATAACAATAAAAATCATCGCAAATATAATGAATTAGCTATTGCCGCCTTACTTTTATATAAAAAAGAAAAGGAATAACTCATTTTCTAAAAAAATTTTTATTATGAAAAAAAAAAAAATGGATAAATTGAATAACATAATAAAACAACAAATAAAAAACTATAAAACAAAAATAGATTTTATTAATAAAGGAATAGTTTTTCAAGTTGGAGATGGTATTGTTCATATTCATGGACTTCAAAATGTTATGGTTGGAGAATATCTTCAATTTAATAATGGTATTTTAGGTATTGCGTTTAATTTAGAAGCTAAAAGTGTAGGCGCTATAATTTTAGGTGATACACGTTATATAGAAGAAGGAAGTATAGTATATCTAACAGGAAAAATAGCTCAAATTCCTGTAGGCTCCGCTTTTTTAGGTCGTGTTGTTAATTCATTAGCTGAACCTATTGATGATAAGGGAAATATTATAACGAAAGAAAATAGACTTTTAGAATCAAGAGCTCCTAGCATTATTGCACGCAAAACAATTACTGAACCTTTCGAAACAGGTATTTTAACTATAGATTCGATGATTCCTATAGGTAAAGGGCAACGGGAACTCATTATTGGGGATCGTCAAACAGGCAAAACTGCTCTTGGAATAGATACTATTATCAATCAAAAGGGTAAAGATGTTATTTGTGTTTATGTAGCTATAGGGCAAAAAATGTCTTCTATTGCACAAATAGTTAAGATCTTAGAAGAAAAGGAAGCCTTAGATTTTACGATAATTGTAGCAGCTCCTGCTAATGCACCAGCAACATTACAATATATAGCACCCTATACAGGAACATCTTTAGCTGAATTTTTTATGTATAAGGGACAAAATTGTCTTATTATTTATGATGATTTAACGAAACATGCGCAAGCTTACCGTGAAATTTCTTTATTATTAAAAAGACCACCTGGACGTGAAGCTTTTCCGGGTGATATTTTTTATTTACATTCTCGTTTATTAGAACGTGCAGGAAAATTAAATGATTCTTTAGGGGGTGGTAGTTTGACAGCGCTTCCTATAGTAGAAACTCAAGAAGGTGATGTTTCAGCTTATATTCCGACAAATGTAATATCTATTACTGATGGTCAGATTTTTTTATCTACAGATTTATTTAATGCAAATATTCGTCCCGCAATAAATATAGGAATTTCAGTTTCAAGGGTAGGTTCTGCAGCACAATCAGTAATGTTTAAAAAACTAGTAGGTCAATTAAAATTAGATCTTGTACAATTTGTAGAATTAGAGAATTTCTCACAATATGCTTCAGAATTAAACAAAAAAACACAAAACCAAATAAATCGAGGTTATCGTTTACGTGAAATTTTAAAACAACCCCAATATTCTCCTTTAAGTTTAGAAGATCAATTTTTAAGAGTTTATGCAGCAACGCATGGGTTTTTAGATAATATTTTACTTGAAGATATTAACGACTTTTTTATTCAAAATAAAAAATTTATACTTAGGACTTATCCTAAATTATTAGAAATTATAAATTCTACTAAACCTAAAACTTTTCCAAAAGAATTATATCGTATAATGTCTCGTATTTTTCAAGATTTTATAGAACAGCGATTACTTGTGTTTTAAATTCTTTAAAAAGAATTTAAAACATAAAAAAATGGCGATTTTTTACCTATTTAACTCAGTTGGTTAGAGTATCCGTCTCATACGCGGACTGCCATTGGTTCAATTCCAATAATAGGTAAGATAATGATTCTGGGGTTGTAGTTCAATTGGTTAGAGCACCGCCCTGTCACGGCGGATGTTGCGGGTTCGAGCCCCGTCAGTCCCGTATGTTATTTTTTAGCATCTATGGCAGAGTGGTCGATTGCACCGCACTCATAATGCGGATCTTTAAAGACTTCGTTGGTTCGAACCCAACTAGGTGCAAATACAAATACTGTTATATTAAAAAATTTTATTACAATTAAGTAAAAAAGGAATATCCCTGGTCGGACTTGAACCGACACGTTAATATTAACAACAGTTCCTAAAACTGACACGTCTACCATTTCGTCACAGGGATATTTTTTATTATAAACAATTTTATCTTTTATTTTAATTTATAGTGAGAAATTCAAAAWWWWTTTTGAATTTCTCACTATTTTTTTTTTTTAGACCTATTATTTAGGAAATGGCAAAGAAAAGTTTAATTGAACGCGAAAAAAAACGTCAAATTTTAGTGCACAAATACGCACAAAAACGATACAACCTAAAAAAAGCTCTAAAAAATACTACATCTATGGAAGAACAATTTAAGTTACATTTAAAATTACAGAAATTACCGAGAAATAGTTCTTCTACAAGATTACATAATAGATGTAGTATCACTGGAAGACCAAAAAGTTTTTTTAGAGATTTTCAATTATCTCGTAATATTTTGAGAAAATTCGCATTAATTGGATTATTACCAGGTGTTGTAAAATCTAGTTGGTGATTTATTTATTATTTTCTTCCAATTTTTGTTTTTTTATTTAATCTTTTATTTAATAGACACTTAAATGTTATTCATTATTTATGTGTACTGTAAAAAAAAATCTAAAATCTTTTTTTTCTATTCTAATAAAGAATAACATAACAAAAAACCCAATTAAAAAACCTATTATAACAAAATATGCCTCTTGGCGTTCCCAAAGTACCGTTTCAACTTTCAACTGAAGACGATGCTATGTGGCTGGATCTTTATAATTGTTTATATAGAGAACGTCTTCTTTTTATGTGTCAAGCACTTGAAGAAGAATTATCTAATCAATTGATTGGTGTTATGTTATATATTCATTCAGAAGAAGAAGCACTTGAAGAAGAAAGAGAGAAAAAAGAAAAAGAACGTCTTCTTAAAAAAGAACAAGAACAAAATCGATTAAGAAGCGAATTCAGTCTATTTTTTGACTTAGAATACAAACCAGACCCAGACCCAGACCCAGAACCGGAACATGAAATCAAAGAAGTTTTAATGTATATTAATTCTCCTGGTGGTCCTGCAATCAATGGAATAGCTATTTATGATGTTATGCATTATATTCAAGCTCCAGTAAATACTATTTGTGCAGGTCTTGCAACATCATCAGCTGCTTTAGTTTTGGCTAATGGTGTTTATGGAAATCGAATAGTACTTCCACATGCTCGTATTGTACTTCGTCAACCTGAAGGTAGTACTCAAGGACAAGCCCTAGAATTTGAAAGTGAATTTAAAGAAATACGAAGACTTAGACAAACTGTAGGGATTTTATTTTCAAATTGTACAGGACAACCATTAAATAAAATTTCAGCTGATTTAGATCGACAATTGCAATTAACAGCATTGGGATCAAAATTTTATGGTATTGTAGATAAAGTTTCAATCACTATGGATAAAGAATTAACAGAAGAAGAAGAAGAAGAATTTTATTATTCTTTTTGATTTAAATTGAGTTTCTTCATCTTCTTTGTTATAATTTTTTTAGTTTTATTTTTGTCGGTGATTGTAAATTTAAATTGCAAAAAAGAAGATGGCGGTATAGCCAAGTGGTAAGGCAAAGGATTGCAAATCTTTGAATTCCTCAGTTCAAATCTGAGTACCGCCTTTTTTCGGTTTTTGAAAAAATTAATGTTAATTTTAATTTTTTCTTTTTTTTAGAAAAAAAAATAAAGAAAAATAAAAGATGTTTATAAATTCTAATACTAGTAAACTTCACCAGTTTTGTTATCCTTTAACTGTATGTTCTGTTTATAATAGAAAAAACAAAAATTTAAAAACGCTAAATAATACATTAAATTCATTACTTTATGATTATATAAGACTAAAAAAAAAAAAGCAACAATCAAACATTCTCAAATTATTACCTAATTTATTAAATATTCAACAACATAGCTTTCAACATTTCATAGAAAATGACATTTCATTAGCACTTGATAATTTTAATTCATTGAAAATCCAATATCATTTATTTTCTTTTGAAATTACTTTTTTTAGTAAATATTTATATTTTAATAATAAAAAAAAAACTATTTTAGATAATATAGATCTAGATGTAAGAGTTAATTTAGAAGGAACTTATGGCTGTCAAGTTTTTTTGCCGATTTTATTAAGAATTGAAGGTGAATCTAAAAATTTTTTTGATTGGCTGGATCTAGGTTTTTTACCTTTTTTATTAAAATCAGGCCATTTTAAAATTAATGGGATTTCTCGTGTTATTTTAAATCAACTTGTTCGTCTTCCGGGGGTTTATAAATTACAATATCAGATTCAAACAGCTTCTGAAATAGAAACTAAACCTTTTCTTCGTATTGTTCCTGATATGGGAAATTGGATTACTATTCATTTTGATATACAAAATCGATTATGGCTTACAATAAAAACGCTAAAAAAAAAAATATCTCTTTTAATTTTTTTACAAGCTTTAGGTTTTCAATTAACTCATATATTTCAAAATATTCGATTTTCTGAGATTTTACTTTCAAGTATAGTCCCTCCACTTAAATTTGCTGGAAGTAAAGCAACAACTCGACATGATACTATTTTATTAAATGCTAGTTTGTATTCTCATCCATTAAATCAAAAAGAAGCCATAAGATATATTTATGCTCATTATCTAGAATATAATCAATTAGAAAAAAATGAATATTCAAAAAGATTATTTACAGAAGAAGAAGCTTTTAGTTTTTTTCATCAAATGGTTTGGAACGCAGAAAATCGATATTTAGGTGTTTTTTGTCGTAAACAATTTTCAGAAAAAATCGGAGTTCCACCTTTATTACATTCCTTAGAATTAATACCTGAGGATTTTCTTTATTTAACACAAACAATTTTAAATTTATTAAATGAAAAAGAAATTATAGATGATATTGATGATTTAACAAATAAGACAATTCGGGATTGTAGCGATTATTTATACCAAGAATTAATGACAGGATTAGCGGAATCAGAAGTAATCTTAAATAGAAAATTTGCTCAATTTGTCAAATCAGAAAAAAAGAAAAAACTAGAATATTCTATTCAATCTTCTATTCCTACTTTTATAAAAAAACATAAAAGTATTTTAACAGCTTCTATAACAAAAAATTGGAATAATTTTTTTGTAAGTGGTACATTATCACAATATTTAGATGAAACTAATCCATTAGCAGAAATCACCCATAAACGGCGTCTCACTTTTTTAGGACCTGAAGGAATAACTGAACAACAGGCTACAATTAAAATTAGAGGAATTCATCCTACTTATTATGGAAGAATTTGTCCTATAGAAACACCCGAAGGTCAAAATGCCGGATTAGTTCATTCTTTTACAGTTTTTTCTTATAAAACAATCGATGGTCGTTTAACTAGTCCATATTTTCAGATTTTTAAAGGACAAATACAAAAAAGATTAGGTTTTAAATTTTTAAGTCGAGAAGATGAATCAGTACAAATATCAATTCCAGCAGACATTACGCAATCGAAATGGGGGCTTTTATCTCTTTTAAATTTTCCTATTCGTCAAGATTTGAATTTTGATTTTAAACCATTAACTCAAATTACAGTTCAATCTTTTTCTGTATTACAAATGATTTCAATTGCAACAAGTAGTATTCCATTTTTAGAGCATGATGATGCAAATCGTGCACTTATGGGATCTAATATGCAGCGGCAAGCTGTTATTTTATTAAAAGCAGAAATTCCATCCGTTAAAACTCATATTAATTCTCGAATAGTTTCTGATGTAAATCAATTGTTACAAGCAGAAAATACTGGTATTATTTTTGATATAGATTCTACTAGTTTAAATCTTTATAATCCCAAAAAAATTGCGAGTTTTAATTGTGTTCTTAATTCAAATAATTCCTTTTTTTCTCAATCCTTTTCATTATATTCTACAATTTATTTTCAACGACAAATAAATAAAAAAATAAATATAAAACAACAATTAAATTATTTTCCTTTTTTTACAAACATTAAAAAATTAGAAAAAGGAAATAAATTTAAAAATTTATATAGTAAATTCCAACGAAAAAAAAAAGAAATTTTTGAAGTTAAGCAAACGATTCAATTTGATTTTTTAAAAGAAAATAACCAAGGTACTTGTGGATTTCAACGGCCAGTTACAAAAGAAATGTGTTGGATTGAAAAATCAGCCTTATTAGTTGATAATGGAGCTAGTATTAAAGGAAACTTAGCTTTAGGCCAAAATGTGTTTGTTGCTTATTTACCTTGGGAAGGTTATAACTTTGAAGATGCCGTTTTAATAAGTGAAGCTTTAGTAACTAAAAATTTTTTTAGCTCATTACATCTTGAAACTTATAAAATAGAAATTCAAAATACTCCTTTGGGCCCTGAAAAAATCACAAAAAATGTACCTTTATTATCTTCAACAGAAATTCTTCAGGTTTTAGATTTAGATTCACGAGGGATTATACAAAAGGGAAAATGGGTAAAAGAAGGAGATTATTTAGTTGGGAAAATTCGTCCGAGTTCAAACAAAACAAGAGGTGTTTTAGCCCAATATGAAAAATTTTATAATCTTTTTTTTAAAAAAGAACAACAAAAAAGAGAAGAAGAAAAAAAAGCAAAATTGCGAATTAATCAGCTGAAAGAGTTCGATAGAGATAATCGTTTTATTGAAAACTTGAATATTGATTTTTTAGGTTTAGATGAAGAAACTATAGAAAAAGTTAAAGAAAATCAAGAAAAAGAAAAAAAAAATCCAGTAATAAATACAAGTTTTCGAGTACCGAAAGGTGTTGAAGGTTTAGTTATTGATCTTAAAGTTTTTTCTTTTCAATCAAAAGAAGAAGACGGAAAAACTCCACAAGAAATTGTTTTAAGCGTTCATATTACTTTATTACAGCATAGAAAAATAAAAGTTGGAGATAAAGTAGCAGGACGTCATGGGAATAAAGGAATAATATCCAAAATTTTACCTGTTGAAAATATGCCTTATTTACCTGATGGAACACCTATTGATGTTGTGTTAAATCCGTTAGGTATCCCTTCAAGAATGAATGTTGGGCAAGTTTTAGAATGCCTTTTAGGATTAGCTGGAAAATATCTTAATGAATCTTATACTATTCATTTATTCGATGAAAAATTCGGAAAACAAGCTTCTCGAAGTTTTGTTTATTCTAAGCTTTATGAAGCATCTTTAAAAACCAAAAAATCTTGGTTATTTGAACCAAAGCATCCAGGTAAAGTTAAAATTTTTGATGGACGTACAGGTCTTGCTTTTCATCAACCAGTAACAGTTGGTTATACTTATATGTTGAAATTAATTCATATGGTTGATGATAAAATACATGCACGAGCAACGGGCCCTTATTCTCGGGTAACACAACAACCTGTTCGTGGAAGAGCTCAGAACGGTGGTCAACGTGTAGGAGAAATGGAAGTATGGGCTTTTCAAGCCTACGGTGCAGCATTTACATTACAAGAAATATTAACAATAAAATCTGATGATGTTGATGGAAGAAAATCTGCAACATCAAATATTGTTTTGAATCAACCTGTCGAAATAAAACAACCAGAAAGTGTAAAAATGATTTTACGGGAAATTCAATCGTTATGTATGAATCTTGAATTGTATGTTCCATCTTATAGTAAAAATAATTTTAAAAAATTATCTTTAATTGATTTAAATGATTTAGATACTAATTTTTTATAATGAAAATAAGATTTTATTTAAATTTATAGTTAAAAAAATGGATATTAAACTAAATAGAGAATTTACAAAAATAAAAATTGGATTAACAGCACCTCGAGAAATTCAAGAATGGGGTGAGCGGTCTTTAGGTAATGGTAGTTTTATAGGAGAAGTCACAAATTCAAAAACAGTAAATATTAAAACCTTAAAACCAGAAATTGGAGGTTTGTTTTGTCAAAAAATATTTGGTCCTATAGAAAGTAATACTTGTGCTTGTGAAAGAAAAAAAAAATCGAGATCATTAGAAAAATTTTGTCCTATATGTGAAGTAGAACGTATTAATTCTCGAGTTCGTCGTTCTAGATTTGGTCATATTTTATTAAAATATCCAATACTTCATTCTTTTTATGTTTCTTTAAAACCATCTCCTTTAACGTTTTTTTTAGATTGGTCCAATATTCGATTAACTAATGTTATTTCTGCTGTCGAATTTTGTTTTATAGATTTTGATTTTTTTAATTTTTCTTCTGGATCTTCTATTTTTAATAAAATTCAATCTCAAAATTCTTCGTTTTTTGATAAAAAACAGGATTCGAATTTAATGACTCATCCCTTTATTCCTAATATTGCTAAAAAATTACCGTATCTAGATGATTTTGATTTTTTGAAACAGAAAGAAAAATTAAATCAAATTATAAATTCTTATCTAAAAATCGGTCAATATTATGGAAATTTACCAAATCCTGAAGATTCATTGTTATATGGTATTAATTATGATTTAACATGGGATAAAATAGAAAAATTAAAAAATTTCTTAGATTTTATTTGGAGAAAACCAAATACTACAGAATTTATAATACCTTATTATGCGTTTTCTAAAAAAATAAAAAATTACAATAAACCTTTTCAGATCCGTCAAAATTCTATTCATTTTTCTTCTTCTGATCATGATATGTCTGATATGTTTCCGATTCAAACAAGTGGAGCGGCTATTGAAAGAATATTAGCACATTATGAGGCACAAAATATGATAAAGCAAATAGAATATGAGCTTAATATTACAAAGAAAATATATAATAAATTAAAAGATTATTTAAATTCATTGGAGAGTTCTTCTTTAATAAGCGAGAATGATATTGAAATCGAATCAATCAAAAAATCATCGTTTTTTAATAAAGAAGAGGAACAAAAGGATGAGAATATTATGATTAAATTCTATTCTAATTTAAATGAAACAGAACAAAAACAAAAAGAAGATTCTTTAGAAAAAAACTCTACTGATTCTGATTTTTTAAATATTAATGATGTTTATTATGAAGATAAAGATGATAATATGGATATTGATGGAGAAGGTTTTAGTTCTGTTTTAGAACAAAATTCATCTACAAAATTAGTAGATGATGTTGATTTTGTAGCTGATACAGATGAGGATGTAATTGTTAAAGAATTTCAACAAAAAATTGATTTAATAGAACCAAATAATATAAAAAAAGAGAATGAAAGAGAATTTAAGGATGATATAGGAAAAGATCTTATAAAAATAATAAAAAAAAATTTAATTCTATTAAAACAATTACGAAGTTATTCTATACGAAAATCTTATTATTTCCGCAAAATTTATTTAAATCAAATGCAACCAGCATGGATGGTTTTAAGTTGTTTACCCGTGTTACCTCCAGATTTACGTCCAATGACTAAAATAGATGATCAAGTTTTTACTTCAGATACAACTAAACTGTATCAAAATGTAATAGTTTCTAATAATAGATTTATTGCTCAAGAGAAAAAAAGCTATAATTTATATGATTCTTTATTACCAATAAAATGGGACTTATTTCGGTATAATATACAAGGACTTCAGGATTCAGTTAATTCATTATTAGAAACAGGAGAATCAGAGTATTCTTTAGAATCTAAAAATGAAATTAAAGTAACCAAATCTTTAGTCGATTTATTAAAAGGAAAAAAAGGTAGATTTAGACAACATTTATTAGGGAAACGTGTTGATTATTCAGGTCGATCTGTTATTGTTGTTGGCCCTTCATTAAAAATTTATGAGTGTGGTCTTCCATTAAATATGGCTTTAGAGCTTTTTCAACCTTATATAATTCAAAAATTAATGCAGTTGGATATTAAAATGACAACATTAGAAGCTAAAATTTTTATTATTGAAAATAAAACAAAAATTTGGGATTTTTTAAATGAAATTATTAGAGGACATCCTTTAATTTTAAATAGAGCTCCTACTTTACATCGTTTAGGTATTCAAGCTTTTTTTCCAAAGCTTATTTTAGAAAAAGCGATTAGACTGCATCCACTTGTTTGTTCTGGTTTTAATGCTGATTTTGATGGAGATCAAATGGCGGTTCATGTACCATTAACTTTTTCAGCACAATCAGAAACTCTTCATTTAATTTGGTCTAGAAATAATATATTATCACCTGCTTCAGGGCAACCTATAATCCTACCAGCTCAAGACATGGTTTTAGGATGTTTTTTTTTAACATCTGCAGCTCCATTAAAAAATCCTTATTTATTGGCGCATAATATAAATCAATATAATTTTTTAATCAAAAAAAAAGAAAAAATAAGTTTATTCTTTTCTTCATTTTATAAAATTTATTATAATAATTCGCAAGAAATTCAACGTTTAGTAGAAAATAATAAAATCCTTATTCATAAGCCTGTTTGGCTTCAATGGACTAAATCCTATCAAAATGGTATAAAAAAAAAACAAGCTTTCATTGAAGAATATCCTCTTGAATACCAAATTGACTTTTATGGGAATATTATTTTTGTAAAAGTAGATCGATATCAAATTATTACAAAAACTAAAAAATATAAATTTATCCGTACAACACCAGGTCGTTTATTATTTTATGATTTAATTTAAATCATAAAATAATAAACTATCTTAAAAAAATTTAATGATTATCATGAAATTGCAAACTATTGAATTAATCAATTCTATTTATAAAAAAGAAAAAAAAGAAATTGATTTTCCTTTTTTAAACACCCCTTTAAATAAAAAAGGACTTCAATTTTTAATTAAATGGTTTTTAATTCATTATGGAGAAAAACCAACGCTTGATTTTTTAGATAAACTTAAAAAATTTGGCTTTTCTGAAGCCAATAAAGCTGGAATTTCTTTAGGATTAGATGATTTAATTGTTCCGATTAATAAAGAAGGTTTAATTATCAAAACAAATCTTTTTGCACAAAAAGTTGATTTTGATATCATAAGTGGTAATATTACTTCAATAGAAAAAGCTCAACGAACTATTAATTTATGGAATACTACAAGTGAACTTCTTAAAGAAGAAGTTGTTACAAATTTTCGAAAAAAAAAACCTTTAAATCCATTAGCAATGATGGCTTTTTCTGGTGCTAGAGGAAATATTTCACAAGTTCGTCAATTAATAGGTATGCGTGGTTTGATGGCTGATCCACAAGGTATTATTGTAGAAGTTCCAATTAAAAGTAATTTTAAAGAAGGTATTACTCTTACAGAATATTTAATTTCTTGTTTTGGTGCTAGGAAAGGTTTAGTAGATACTGCATTACGCACTGCAACGTCAGGGTATCTTACACGACGATTGGTTGATGCTGTAGAACACATTAAAATTTCTACTATTGATTGTGAAACAACTAATGGAATAACAATAAAAGGAATATATAATCAAAAATCATTAATTGGAAGAGTTTTATTAAAAGCTCCACAACAATTTAAATTATATGATAAAAAAATATTTTCGTATTTTCCATTTTTTTCAAAAAAAGAATATTCTTTTTTTGAAAAAAAGAAAGAAAACGTTTTAACAAAAAATCAAATTATTTCCTATACGCTAGCAACAACACTTTATGAAAATTCAACTGAAATTTCTATAAGATCTCCATTAACATGTCAAAAATATAAAACAATATGCCAATTTTGTTACGGCTGGGATTTGGCAAGAGGAAATTTAATACATATTGGAGAAGCTGTTGGGATTATCGCAGCCCAATCTATTGGTGAACCCGGAACACAATTAACAATGCGAACATTTCATACTGGTGGAGTTGGTGTTTTTTCAGAAAAATTATTAAAAAAACATAAAGCCCCCTTTAATGGAGTTATTCATTTCCCTGAAAGATTACCAGGGCTTATGGTAAGAACACCACAAGGAGACATTGGGTTTATTATTAAATATAGTCCTTTGAAGCCCACACGAACTCTTTTAGAAATTAAAACAGAAAAGCAACAAAACTATTTTTTTAATCTTCAAGAATCTCAGTTACCACCTGGAACTCTTTTAATGGTTCAAGAAGGGCAAAATGTAAAAAAAGGTGACATTATTGCTCAAATTTCTCAAGCTTTAAAAAAAAAATCAATATTTCCTGAAATTGTATATCCTGTACAATCAAAAATAGAAGGGGAATCTTTTTTTGAATCAGTTAATGTTACTAAGTTACAACAAATATCGACTTTAAATTTATCTTCTATAAATTATAGAAAAGAATCTAGTTTATTTGATCAAATAGAAAGAAAATTTCAAAAATTTCTTGCTTTTTATATTAAAGCTGAAAAAGGAGATTTAGAGCCTTTTGAAGATCTAAACCCTTCTAGTTTTTTTATAAATAAAACAAGTAGTTTTTGGGTTCTTTTTTCTCAAATACAAAAAGAATTAAAAAAATCAAATAGTTTTTTACGAATTGGAGATTCTATTTCTTCTCAAACTCCTCTTTATAAAATTAATTATTATTTCCCATCAGTTGCACAAATGAAACAAATTTCTTCTAAATTAACTGGAGTTATTTATTCTTTTGATTTTTCTATTTTAAATATTAGGCTTCATAAAACATTTTATTCTTTAACAACATATAGAAAAAGAAAATCCTTTTTATTTTGGAATTTTTCTCAGTTTCCAAAAAAAAGAATTCAATTTTTTTGGTATACAGAAAATTGGCGTTTATTTCATTTTAGTTTTTTAATTTTCTCAAAAAAGCGGAGCGCTTTAACTAAATTAAAAATGTATAATAGCTTATTATTGGAAAAAAATTTATTTTTTGGAGATCTTTATATTCTTTCCTTTTGTTTTTTTTCGTGTAAATTGCCTTTTTTCTTTTTTTCTTTAAAATCTAATGAAAGCAAAAAAAAAAAATTAAATCCAATCTTTTTTACTTATAATTATTCCATTTTATTTAAAAAGATTGAGCTTTTTTTTCTTTTTAATACAAAAAATTTAGTATTAGAAGAAATGAAATCATTAAACAATACGTGGAATATTGAAAAAAATCAATTTATAGAGTTTTCATATTCACTTAAGCACCAATTAGTGCCTCAAAATTTTTTTATTTTTAATCAAATCAGAAAAGAGAAAAGAATAAAACCAAAATTACCTAAAAAATTAATGGCATTTCAACAAACGTGGGTTGTAATTTTAAAATTAAAAAAAAAAAAACTACCTTTTCGTTATTCTAGTTTTTTTAATCTTTCTATGAAAAAATTTATTTTATTAAAAAATAATTTTTGTTCTGAATTATCAATGGAAAATCAAACTCTTAGTTTAGATTATTTTTATTCTACACAATTTTATTATTTAAAATTAAAAACTTATCTTAAATTAAAAAAAACTTCTCAATATTTTTTTTACGATAAAAAAAATATAATAAGCTCTCAATTTGTATTTAAAAATGATTTTTTCTTTATTATAAATAAAAAAAATGGCATAAAAACTATTATTTATAAAAAAATAAATAAAAATTTATTTTTTTATAAGCTAAATAAAAAAAAACGGCTTAAAACTTTGGCATCAATTCATAAAAAATTTTCTATCAAACAAAAAAAATTTATTTTTTTAACTTTTCAACAAAATAATCAAAAAAGTTATTCATTAAGCTCTTATTTAAATATAGAAACACTATGGGCTTCTTCTCCACTAAAAAAAAAGAATGAAAGTTTTTTAATTAAAACAAAATCACCTCTTTTTACAAAACAAACAGCATCGTTTGTTTTAAATTTAAAAAATCGCAATCCTTTTTTACTTTTTAACAATCAAGTGCTTTTTAAAGAAGGTTGGTTTTTTTCAAAAAATTTGATGCAAACTCAATTGAATTTTTATTGTAATTTATTAGAACAAAGAGAGTTAATCTTTAGTGGTTTTATTCCTTATATGTTACAAAATATAAAAAACAATAATAATTTACAAGCAATAAAGACCTTTAGGGTTCAAAAATTTCAATTACTTTTTTCCATTAAAATAGAGAAAAAACACTTTGATTTAAACATTAAAAGTAATAAGCTACAGTTATTTCCAAATGCATGGACTATTCCAACTACTAATTTTGCAAGTGGTTTTAATTTTTCTAATCTTCTTGGTGATTTTATTCAATTAAAAAAACTAAAAAAAAACACTTATTGGAGTAATTTATGTAAAAAAAATATTATAACTTTAAATTTGCCGTCTTTAGATTATCAATTAAACTTGAAAATAGGAAGTCTTTTTAGGTATAATCAAAAAATTACTAATGATTTTTTAGTGCAACTTAGTGGTAGAATTATAAAAATTAATAATAATCAAATTACTTTTCGGCGTGGATTGCCATTTTTAGCTTCAAAAAAAAACACTATATTTTTATCTCATAAAGATATAGTAATGAAAAATCAAGTTCTTTTTACTCTAAAATCTACCAAATTAGAAACACAAGATATTGTTCAAGGTATTCCAAAAATTGAAAGACTTTTTGAAGCTAGAGAATTACCAATGGATGATGGTTCTTTAACTGTTCAAAATAAGTTAGAAACGTTTTTTATTAATGCTTTAGATAATTTTAATTTTTATAATACAAATGAAGAGGAATTTATAATTACCAAATCGCCAGAAAAATCCAAAAGAAATCAAATGATTCATGCTTTTAAAATAGCAAACGATCAAATTCAACAATTTTTAGTCGAAAATATTATTGAAGCTTATCGAAATCAAAATGTTTTTATAGGAGAAAAACATGTTGAAATTGTTGTTCGAGAAATGACCACTCGTGTAAGAATTTTAAATAGTGGTTCTACAGGATTTTTGCCTGGAGAAATTTTACAACTAAAAATAGTAGAAACAATCAATAATAAAATGATAAGTATGAAAAAAATCCCTGCAATTTATGATCCTATTGTTTTAGGTATTACTAAAAGTGTTTTATATTCAGAAAGTTTTTTATTAGCTGCAAGTTTTCAGGAAGTAACTCGTGTTTTAACCCGAAGTGCTTCTACTAAGAAAACAGATTTTTTGTTAGGATTACATGAAAATGTGATTTTAGGGCAATTCATTTCTGCGGGTTCTGGGTTTTTTACAAAAACTTAAATATAATAATATAAATATTAAATTTATTTATATTATTATATATATATAGGCTTTTAGCTCAGTCGGTAGAGCGGCTGTCTTACAAACAGTGAGTCATCGGTTCGAAACCGATAAAGCCTATATCTTTTAAGCGTATTAATCAAGGTCAAGCTAAAAATGATATTAAAGATCTTAATTGTTAATTAGATTAATACACAAAATTTAATTTTTAAGCTTTTTCTCTTCTTTTACTTAAAAATTAAATAGTGCATTATATAAAGAAGAAGGTTTTTGATGTATCCATAATGATTTAATGTTTTTTTTCTAAAGTATACAACTTTAATAAGTATTATTAAACATTCAATCTTTTTTTTTTTTTATTATAATAAATCAAATTTTTAAACGATTAAGAATTTTAAATAAAATTTCTTAAATTAAAATAAAAGCTATTTCAAAAAAAAGTTATCTTCTAAAAAAATGTCAATTTTTTCATGGATAGAAGAAAAACAGAAAGAGAAGAAAGCTAAAAGAAAAGCTGAAGCAATAAAATCACTCACTGCTAATCAAGTTATTGATGAATATACTTTATGGACTCGTTGTGAAAATTGTGGTGTTATTTTATATATTAAACATTTACATCATAATAATAAAGTGTGTATAGGATGTAATTTTCATTTATTAATGAATAGCTTTGAACGAATTGAAGGTTTTCTTGATACAGATAGCTGGAATCCTATTAATGAAACATTATCAGCTGGAGATCCTATAAAATTTGCGGATCAAAAAACATATACTGAAAGATTATTAGAATCACAACAAGCTACTGGATTACAAGATGCTATACAAACAGGAACTGGAATGATAGATGGTGTTCCTTTAGCTATAGGAATTATGGATTTCTTCTTCATGGGTGGTAGTATGGGTTCTGTTGTTGGAGAAAAAATAACTCGTCTTGTTGAATATGCTACTTTAAAGGGACTTTCTCTTATTATTTTTTGTGCTTCTGGGGGGGCTCGTATGCAAGAAGGTATTTTAAGTTTAATGCAAATGGCTAAAATTGCTGCTTCATTAAATCGCCATCAAAGTTTAGCTAAACTTCTTTATATCCCATTCTTAACATCACCAACTACTGGTGGAGTTACTGCAAGTTTTGCTATGTTAGGGGATTTAATTTTCGCTGAACCTAGAGCACTTATAGGTTTTGCTGGTCGTCGAGTTATTGAACAAACACTTCAAGAAGAGTTACCAAAAGATTTCCAAACAGCTGAATATTTATTACAACATGGATTAGTTGATTTAATTATTTCAAGAATCTTCTTAAAACAAGCTTTAGCTGAAATGGTCATTTTCTTTCAAGAAGCTCCAGGAAAAGAATTAGGTGTTCTTGATTTTGTGGGACGTCGCCAACTAACAAAAGTTGAAGAAGAAATAATAAGACGATCTATTAAGAAAGATCAACCATCATTTATGAGTATGTTTAAATCTTTTTTCTCTTTCTTTACAGGGAAAAAAGAAGAATCAAAAAATTTTTTCCCTTTTATGGAAGCTTTAAAAAATTCTATGAATCCTGTTAAATTTGAGTCAATTAAATATCTAGTTTTAAATTCTACAAATAAACAATTACTTAATGCTTAGTTTTTAGACTAAAACTATAAATTTTATTAAAAATTTTGTCGAAAATTGGCTATACGATATTAGAATATAATGTATATGAAGTGTATATGTTAAATATATGCTTTAAATTATTAATTTAACAGAATTCTAAGCTAGAGGTTTAGAGGTTCAATATAACCTCTTTTATTCTAATAATAATGTAAAGTTAACTTTACATTATTATTAGATACAATATAAAATATTAATTTAATTAGTAGAAATTAAAAACTTTTTTTTATTTTTCTGCTGTTAGTTAAACTAACACCAATTTTTTTTAAACTATAATAAAAGTATGACTAATAATGTTAAAGCTCTTTATAAAAAAGATGTAGAATTAAAACCGCCTTATCCTTATCAAGAGTTAAGAGAGTTTAATAATCAACACTTAAAACCAACAATAGAAAAATTCTTCCACCAAGAATTCAGAATTAGTATTATAAAAAAAAGAAAATTCTTAAAGAAAATAAAAAAATACAGAATGAAGTTTGAATTATTAAAAGAAAAAAACAAAGATAATTTCAATGGTTTTTCTTTTAATAGTACTTTAAGTATTCAAGAAAATTTCCAAAATATTTTTAATTTAGTACAAATAAGATTTAAAAAATTATTTTATAAAATTTTATATAATTTTTTTGTTTTTTTCGAAAATATGAAATTTTTAAAAGCAATTTATAATTCAAATTTTATTTGGTGTTTATTAGGATTAATTCAATTATTATTTAATAAAAAACTTTATGTTTTTTTAATAAAGAAATTAGTTATTCGTATTTATGCTCACAGAGTTCATATGCATAAACGAATTAAATCTATTCCTGTAGATAAAGGGGTTATTTTCGCTCTTTTTCCTTTTATTATATCAACAATACAAGTATTTGGAAATAAATATAAACCGTTTACTTTATGGAGTAATTTGGAATATAATTTTCCTTTGTTAAGTCCGCCAAAACAGGTTATAAAATGGGAAACTTTAATGTTATCTGAAAGAGCTTTAAAAATTTTAGCAAAAGAAAAGAATAAAATTGTTTTTTGTGGTGATCATATTTTAATTCATCGAAATAAGACTCCTAATTTATTTGGAAATGTAGGATATAAAAATTATATTTTAAAATCAAAGCAAAAACCAATTCAGACTTTAAATGAAATTTTAGGCGATTTTGATGAATTTCCTATAAAATTATCAAGTAATAAAAGACCAGCTCCTTTTTTAATAAATAAAAAACGAATAGAATCATTTTTAAAATATAAAACAACTGATCAATCATTAAATTTTTTCTTAAAAAAAATAGATTTGTATAATAATTTAACTCGAATTGATTTTATACTTCGAAATGAATACATACATACAGATAATATTTATGAATTATGGGCTGCTCTTCATGAAACTCTCCGAAATCAAAATAAACAATTACAAGAAAATTCAAAACAAAAAAAAGAATTAAAGTCATCTTTTAAAGCAGAAAACGGTATTCCACCTCGAATAGAAGGAAATAAAAAAAGAAAAAAACGCTTCTTTATTTTACCAAAAGAAGAAGAAATTACCCAAGATAAAAAAGAATGGCCTAAATTAAACGGTAACGGAAACGAGGCAAAACCATTACCTCAAAAATATATAAAAAGATTCATTCTATATGAAGTTTATAAAAGAATTTTAGAATCACAAGATGAAGTAATAGAAGACTTCTCTAAAATATTAAAAACCAAAGAAAAAAATATACTTGAAATTTTACGTTCTCAGTTATTTGAAAGAAAAAAACAAATTGATTTCGATTTATTGAGAGAAAAAATTCCTGATGCTTGTAAAATTTCTTTACAAGATGAGGGAACCCCAAAAATTGATAACAATTTTTTAGATTTAGATTCTTACAACGAATTAGATGACAATTTGGTTCATTTAAATATAGATAGTCTAAATAATCCTTTAATTAAAGAAGTTTACGAAAAAAACCCAGAATTGTTACAATGCTGTCTTGAAAAAGTTGGAAACAAATATAGAAAATTGATAGAAGACCCTAGAATTTTTGTAAGACCTCGTGTAAAATCAGGTTATAAATACCCTGATTCCAATTTTCAAGAAGTAAAACGATTACGTTTTTATGATTATTTAACACAATTTAAAAAAACAACAGTTATTAAAGTTGACTTACCCCCAAATTTTTTAGCAACTCAAGTTTTTCCGATGAAATATCCAGAATTACCTAAAACTAAAGATATTTCAATAGCTACAGCAACAACAACAGGTTTATGGGGTAGAATTACAAAAAATCTTATATTTCCTAATGCTTTAAGCACGCTTTATGAACCACCAGAATATATGTCTCGTGAAGAAAAAGAAGATAAAGAGCTATATGAATATTTAGATAAACATTTGAAAAACGAAATACCTGACAAATTACCTTATAATTATAGAGGTCCGGGCATTTGTGTAGATGAAAATAATGATATTGTTATTAAAGATAATGCAAAAAAATCTAAAATCAAAAACAGCCCGATAGCTTATCAGACAATACCAATGGATTTTTTATTTGGAAATGATGAAACAAAACCTAAAAACACTCAAGAAAACTTAAAAAAAGAAGAATTAAAAAAAAATTCATTACGCTCATGGTTAATCAATTATGCAATGCCGGATAATTCAACTTCTCGTAGAGCTATTATTGTTAAAAAAGGTAAATTAATTGAAACTATAAATCGAGGCGAGCTTAATCGACGAGCTGGAAATAATTTAGATTATCAAAGAATGATTTCTCGAGAATTTGGAAACTATAGTTTTCGTATACGTCGTACCGGATATTGGCGCAAATGGGCTGTTTTTCCTTATACTCGAACATATCTAGATTCTCCTACTTTAAGCCATCCTTTTCTTCCAGCAAATAAAATTATTTTGTTAGTTGGGTTTTCTGAAAATCAATGGATTGATCGATGTGATGTAAAAGAAGAATTAATTCTTCCTATTTGGGTTGAAGAAGCTATAACTTCTTGTGAAACATTAGATAATGCCAATTATGAACGAAAAAGATCAATAGCTGAATTAAAAGGAAATTTTATTAGTATTTTACCTACAACTTCAATTTATTGGCCAGATAGAACTAAACGCCCTAAACTATTTTTTGGCTTTACAAGTGGATTAGATTATCGGACTAATTCTTCTACTATGGAATTTTTGTTTAAAGTTTTTCAATCTATAATGGATCCATATGTTGTTTCTTTAGATCGTAATTCAAATTTTGATCGCTTTTTCACAAATACTGCAGCTCAAAATATTTATAATAACTTATTTTATTCTGAAGCATGGGAACCTTTAACTAAAAATTTTTGGTTAATTATTTGTCATTTTTCATTCTGGTATCTTGGAGGAATGCTTATAAAAACAATTGCTACTATTTATAGCCGTGAATTTTTAACAATATTATTTGATATGATTAAGGAGACTGGCTTTTTGCCATCATCTCTTCAAAAGGAATTTGAAATTTTAGTTGGTCGAAAAGATTCTGGTTATCGTATTGCATACGAAAAAGAATTTACTAAAGGATTTGGGGATATTGTTGGAATTGACAAGTTTATTGGTCATTTAATGGAAATTGTTTTATATTTGCGAGGTGGTATTGGAAATGCAGATCTTGCTAAAAACGCACAAACTTTGTTGTTAGTAGGTCCACCAGGAACAGGAAAAACCATAATTGTTCATGCATTAGCAGTAGAAGCTGGAGTACCTGTTTTAACTTTAACAGCTGAAGGGGCTAAAGAACCAGATGCTCTAGATCGCTTGTTTAGAAAAGCACGAAAAATTGCCCCATGTATTGTTTTTTTTGATGAAGTAGATGCAATTGGATTTAAGCGAGAAGGTGTTTTAGGGTTTGAAGATGTTCTTAATGATGATTTTTTAAAAAAATCAATAAGGGATATTGAAGTTTCGGAAACATCAACGATACTAGGAGATGTGAATGAATTGAATCCACATTTTATACAAAATAAAGAAGAATTTCATAAAGTTGTTAATCGAGATGTTTATAATTCTTTAATCAAAAAAAATGATGATGAATATTATCGTGTTGGGGTTCTTTCAAAATTATTAGTAGAATTAGATGGTATTCAAAACCGAGAAGGTATTGTTATTATTGGTGCAACAAATAGAGTAAACGTTCTTGATCCTGCATTATTAAGACCTGGTCGTTTTAATGCTCGTCTTCGGATTTCATTACCAACACAAGAAAAACGATTAGATCTTTTTCAGTTTTATAGCAAACCTTTAGGTAGCGAATTAAATATTCCTTGGGATTATTTAGCAAAAGTGACTTATGGATATAGTGCTGCAGATATAGCAATGATAATGAATGAGTCATGTATGAAAGCAGTAACAGATGGTATTTTACATAGTTTAGAGACAATTGAACATGGAATTGATCGTTTAGCTATAGATGCATTATCCATACCAGAGCAAAAACGAAAAGAAGCCAAAAATAAAAAAATATTTTATAATTTTTCTATTGTTCGTAATGCTCATTATCAAGCAGCTAAAATACTTGTAGGAACTCTTTTAAAACATCACCCTCCAATATTAGTTGTTCATCTTGACTATCGTGAATATACATCTCGTTATAAACAAATACAGCAAACAACTTTAGTTGAATGGTTAAAATATGTTTATCGAGGTGAATTTGAACATCGTATTCTGGGCGCTTTTGCAGGAAAAGCTGGAGAATTATTTTTCTTACAAAAAAATAAAGAACAATTAACAGAATCAGACTCTTCTGATATAGGAGCACAAGATTGGAAAATAGCACAAGCACTTCTTCTTTTATTTATAGATAAATGGAATTTATATACACCAAAAATTACATTACTTCAAGAACAAGTACCTTTATTAGCAGATTATAATATATTTACTTATAAAGATATAAAAGAGCAATATTTGTTTGAATTTGCTCGAACTTTGGAAATTTTTCCTAATGGGTTAAATTTCTTAGGGGCTGAAAAAGAAAGAAATCCGCAAACACGATTTGCTTTAAATTGGTGGCAATTAAAAATACAAGAAGAATATTTATCTTTAGAAATTCAAAAATGGTATTCAATTTGGATTCCTGATCCAGAAGAATGGAATTTTAATCCATTATGGATTTCTCCCGATTCGACTTATCATCAAAATGCAACAACAAAAGACCTTAATTTTGCTACTAAATATAAAGATTTATTCTTATTATTTCGTGATTATCAATTTCATTCAATAATTTTAGACTCAATAGATACTTGTTTCTCGATTTTAACACAATTTACAGAATTATTTGATTTGGTTGTACAAGAATTATTAGATAAAGGTATTTTACGGGAATATCAAATATATGATATTTTTGAAAAATATGGAATAAATTGTAAACAGTTAAAAGAAGATTTAAATAATATTCCAGTAGAAATGCCTGAACTTCCAAAAGATTTTAAAATTATAACTCCTTCTTGGGGCGAAATTTCATTAAAACCAGGAAAAAAATGGCTGAATATTGCAGCTATGCGAGGAGTTATAGATAAAGAAAATAAATCAATACAATTAGATGATGAAGGTCAAAGTTTGAATAAAAAAGATGAAAACAGTTAAATTTTTTTAATTTATGAACTTTTTTATAACTTTTATATAAAAAATTTAATATAGCAATAAAGTTAATTATATTTTAATTTTTTTATTTTTGTTATAAAAAGAATTAGTATATTAATTAGAAAAAATATATTTTTTCTAATTAATATACTTTTTGCTGCTATGGTGCAATTGGTAGACACATAACTTTCAAAAAGTTACAGAGCGATCTATATCGGTTCGAATCCGATTAGCAGTAACTAAAAAAAGGAATAAAAACGTAATAAAAGGTCATAAGATAAAAAATTATTTTTTTTATATCAATGATGGCGAATGACGGGAATTGAACCCGCGATTGATGGAGTCACAGTCCATTGCCTTACCACTTGGCGACATCCGCCCATTTTTGTTTTAATAGCGGATAACGGGAATCGAACCCGTACCTTTTGCTTGGAAGGCAAGGGCACTACCTTTATGCAATATCCGCTTTGTTAAAAATTAAAACTTTTTTTTATTATTGTATAATATTAAAATAAATTTGTTGGGGGGTTACTAACTCAATGGTAGAGTATTCGGCTTTTAACCGACAAGCTCCGGGTTCAAATCCCGGGTAACCCAAACAAAGAATTATAAACTAAAGGGTTCTTTGTTGATTTATTTTATTTAAAATCATCTTGATAATATTTTTATAAAACTTATGCTAGAAAATTATTTCTTTTCTTTTTTTAAAAATGTTTTTAAAAAATCATTACCTATAATTAAATGTAAATATTTATGCGCCGTTTCGGGTGGCCAAGATTCAATGTTTTTATTTTTTTTCTTTTTACATTTACGTTTTTTATGGAAAATTGAATTATCTATTTTATATAATAATCATTTATGGCAGCAAAATAATTTTTATTCTTTTAGGGAAAATTATAAAATCGTTTATTTATTTCAAATTCCATTTAATCTTAGTATTAATGGAGTAAAAAATAGAAATGAAGCAGTTGCACGAAATTGGCGCCAAGACTCGTTAAATAGAATTTCTTTTTTTGAAAACACTAAAGAAATTTTGGTAGGGCATACAGCAACTGATTTTATGGAAACAGGATTTTTTAATTTATTAAGAGGATCCAGTCCACAAGGAATTTGTAGTTTAAAAAAAAGAAAAAAAATAAAATTATCCATTTATAATATTTTTTTTTCTTCTCGATATTCCCATAAAAAAAAAATTAGAAAAAAAAAATTAAAATCACAGAAGATTCTTTTTTTTAAAAAAAAAGATCAAAAATTAAAAACTATAATTAATTATAAATATTCTTTTGTTTTTAAAGAAAAAAATTTAGATTTAAAAAAAAATTATATAAATATCAGTTTTCTAAAGTTAAACTCTTTTGTTTTTGAAAGAAAATTGAAATTCTATAATATATATTTTCGTCCTTTGATACCTCTCCACAGAAATGATATAATAAAATTATCCAATTACTATTCAATTCCAAATACTTGTGATTTTAGTAATAATAGTATTCTTTTTTCAAGAAATATTATTCGGCATAAAGTTTTTGTTTTTTTTCGTAAGTTTTTTAATCATAATTTTGACCTTAAATTTTATCAATATCTTCAAATTTTAGCAGATGAACATCAATTTTTTCATTTGTTTTATACAAAAAGCTTTAAAAATTTGTCTAAAAAACAATTATCTTTAATACCAAAAAGTATACAACGACGTTTTATTTATATTATATTAACAATTTATTTAGAAAGCAATTTAAATTTTTTTCATATTGAAACAATTAGAATGAAAATATTTTAAAATATTTTTTAGGTTTTAATCTATATTTTTGCCAAGAACCAGACTTGAACTGGTGACACAAAGATTTTCAGTCTTCTGCTCTACCACCTGAGCTATCTCGGCTTTTCTTTTATTAATAGAGAATCTTTTCTTTTTTATAAAAAAACAAAATTATGTTAGATATAGACCCAAAAATTTTAATACTAATAAGTGCTTTATTTCTGTCAATATTAAATACTTTTTTTATAGCTCCACAAAATTTTAATAGAGAAAATAAAACGTTTAAAAATTGCTCTCAAACAGGCTTTTTTTTTAACTTCAAACAAGTCGATTTTTTTATTTTGTTTGTTGATAGTATATTAGTTTTTTTCTTTCTATTTGAATTAATTCTATCAAAAATGGACTATATGCAAGTATTAACGATTTTTTTATTACTGAGATGGAAGGATTCGAACCTCCGAATGGCGGGATCAAAACCCGCTGCCTTACCACTTGGCGACACCTCAAATATTTTTTATTATTAATATTATATATTTGATAAAAAAATAAAATTTTTATGATTTTTTCAACAAAAGTAAAAAACACTGGAATTATTACACAAATTATAGGACCTATTTTGGAAATTAAATTTGAACCGCAACAAATACCTAAAATATATAATGCATTATATATTCCAATGCAAAACCAGCAAGAAGAAGATAATTTTATTATATGTGAAGTTCAGCACTTACTGGGAAATTCTTCTGTGCGTGCAATTTCGATGAACTCAACGGAAGGATTAAAAAGAGGAATGATTGTTATAGATACAGGAGAACCTATAACTGTGCCTGTTGGAAATGATACATTAGGTCGAATTTTTAATGTTCTTGGAGAACCAATAGATAACGGAAGTCTTTTATTATCAACAAAAAGATTACCAATTCATCGAGCTTCTCCTCAATTTATAGATTTAGATACAAAAATTGAAATTTTTGACACGGGAATTAAAGTTATTGACTTATTAGCACCTTATCGTCGAGGAGGGAAGATAGGTTTATTTGGTGGAGCTGGCGTTGGTAAAACTATATTAATTATGGAGCTAATTAATAATATAGCAAAAAATCATGGTGGTGTTTCTGTTTTTGGAGGTATAGGTGAACGCACTCGTGAGGGAACTGATTTATACACGGAAATGAAAGATTCTGGCGTTATAAATGAAGCTAATATTACAGATTCAAAAGTAACATTAATTTATGGACAAATGAATGAATCTCCAGGTGCACGTATGCGTGTTGGTTTTACTGCATTAACAATGGCTGAGTTTTTTCGAGATTCAAATAAACAAGATGTTTTATTATTTATTGATAATATTTTTCGATATATTCAAGCAGGATCTGAAGTTTCTACTTTATTAGGTCGTTTACCTTCCGCTGTTGGTTATCAACCTACATTAATGACAGAAATGGGAACTTTCCAAGAACGTATTGCATCGACGAAAAATGGAAGTATAACTTCAATTCAAGCTGTTTATATTCCAGCAGATGATTTAACAGATCCAGCCCCAGCAACAACATTTTCACATTTAGATGCTACAACTGTATTATCTAGAACATTAACATCAAAAGGAATATACCCTGCAGTTGATCCCTTGGAATCTACATCAACAATGTTACAACCGTGGATTGTAGGTGAAACCCATTATAAATGCGCAAAAGAAGTAAAAAAAATACTACAACACTATAAAGAATTACAAGATATTATTGCTATTTTAGGTTTAGATGAATTATCTACAGCTGAACGTTTAGTTGTTTCACGCGCTAGAAAAATTGAACGATTTTTATCTCAACCTTTAAATGTAGCAGAAGTTTTTACTGGTTTACAGGGAAAATATGTTAATTTAAATGAAACTATTTACGGCTTTAATCTTATTTTATCTGGCGAATTAGATCATTTACCAGAACAAGCTTTTTATTTAGTTGGAAATATTGAGGAAGCTATTAAAAAAGGTTCTCAATTAAAGGAATAATTTTTTTTATTTAAAAAATTAAAAAAACTTCAATTTAATACTATGGTAATGCGTGTTTTAATTATTACACCGGAGCATCCTATTTGGAATTCTGAAGTAGATGAAATAATAATTCCTACACCAACAGGGCAAATAGGTATATTAAAAAATCATATATCATCAATGACAAAATTTGATATTAGTATAGTTTATTTTCGAATCAAAGAAAAATGGATCTCTTTTATCATGATGAATGGTTTCGTTTTAATAAAAAATAATAAGATTACTTTTTTAGTTAAACATTCAGAGTCAGATATTGATGAATTAGCAATTATAAAAAAACCTTATCAAAAATTAAAAAAAAAAATAAATTTAACAAAAACTGATAAAGAAAAAGTAAAAAATCATTTTGAGTTAAAATTGTATTAAAAAATTTATGATTTACTCAAATAAAAAAAAAGAAAAAAACAGAATTTCTTTATACTTAAATAGATAATTATTTTATATGTCCCGTTATAGAGGTCCACGATTACGTATTATACATCGTTTAGGTGAGTTACCTGGGTTTTCAACTAAAAAACCCTCTTTTTCTAATAAAAATCACCGAAAATTGCATAAAAGAAAATTTAAAGATTCACAATATTCTATTCGATTAAAAGAAAAACAAAAATTAAGATATAATTACGGTATTACAGAACGACAATTAAGAAATTATATTCAAAAAGCCCGTAAAAAGAAAGGAGCTACAGGAGAAATATTATTACAATTTTTAGAAATGCGTTTAGATTGTATTATTTATCGTTTAGGTTTAGCACCAACAATTTCAGCCGCTCGACAATATATTACTCATGGTCATTTTATTCTAAATAATAAAAAAATAAATATTCCAAGTTATAATTGTAAAATTAATGATACAATTTCAGTAATAGAAAAATCAAAAAATTTTATCCAAAATACTTTAACTTTTTTTAAAAATTCTTCTTATTTACAATTTAATTCAGAAAAATTAGAAGCTCGTATTTTAGACATAATACCGCGGGAGTTTGTAAAATTGCAAATAAATGAATTATTAGTTATCGAATATTATTCAAGAAAGCTATAAAAAAAAAAATAAAAGCTTTCTTGAATAATAAAAAATCTTCATTCAACACTAAAAAAAAATGAATGCGATTATGATGGAAATGGTAGACATGCAAATTTGAGGGGTTTGTGGGAAATTCCTGTCTCGGTTCAACTCCGAGTAATCGCAAAAAAATTTGTTCATAGAAAATAAATTAAATCCTCAGTAGCTCAGTGGCAGAGCGGTCGGCTGTTAACCGATTGGTCATAGGTTCAATCCCTATCTGGGGAGTTTCTTTTCTTTCTTTTTAAAAACGATTAAAATTATAGTATAACTGCCTTGTTTTTTTTTCTTTTTTTTAGTATATATAATTATATAAAAATGA